ACCGCCTGTATGGAATGTTCGCATGGTCAACTGTGTTCCTGGTTCACCAATTGATTGGGCTGCAATGATACCAACTGCTTCCCCAATGCTGACAAGTTTTCCTTGTGCTAAATCTATTCCATAACAAAGTTGACAGACTGATTTTTCAGTCTGGCAGGTTAAAGGTGATCGTACAAAAATTTCTTGATGATTAGAAGCAATCTGTTTTGCAAGTTTCGGTGAAATGAGTGTATTTTTCTTAACAATTTTCGTTCGATTTAAAAAAACATCCTTCAGTAAAACTCGACCAATTAAACGTTGGTCCAGGTTTTTTTGTTTGAGAATAATACCTTTTCTTGTTTGACAATCTGTTACATGAACTACAACATGTTGAACAGCGTCAACTAAACGTCGGGTTAAATAACCAGAAGTTGCTGTACGTAACGCAGTATCCACTAGACCTTTTCGAGCTCCATAACAGGAAATAAGATATTCTGTTATAGTTAACCCTTCACGAAAATTACTTTGAATTGGGAATTCTAGAATAGAACCTTGTGGATCTGCCATCAATCCTCGCATTGCCACTAATTGTCGAACTTGTGAAATATTTCCACGAGCTCCTGAAAAGGCCATCATATAAACAGGGTTCACTGGATTACTAGTACGAAAATTTTGAACTGCTGTTTGGCGAAGAATTTCACTTGTTTGATTCCATGTGTCAATCAGACGTTGTGATTTCTCAACACTTGTCAGATTTCCAGCATAGAGAGTGTTTCTCACAGTTTCCATTTTTCGAGAAGCTTGCGAAACTAGTGTTGCTTTTTGTGGCGGAATTTGTAAATCTTCAATACCTAACGAAACACCAGCGCGAGTTGCTTGGTGAAACCCTACTTGCTTAAAAGTTTCTACTAGATCCACGGTCAATTTTTCACCATATTGATCTAAAAACCAAGCGATAACTGTTTTCAAATTATTTTTTTCAAAACAAGTGTTAAAAAAAACAGGGGAGGATACTTTCGTTGGTAAAAAACTGTAAGGATTTGCCTTGTTTGTGTCATGAGACCCATCAACCAATACAGACCCTAAACGAGTACGATTAGAGTTTGATACTAATTTTTTTCGGCTTTGATTGATCATAGATAGATTTTTGAAAATATCTTGCTATTTTTTGGTTTCTTCCCTTGCAAAAAAGAAAGGTTTTTTGCAGGGGAAAGAACAGGAACTCGTTAGACGTTTCTGCTAACTTTTGGCTTTGGTAAAAATACAGAAAGTGGAGCTGATTCTTGAAAAATCCAAGAATGCATTAAAACTCTTCCTGTTGTTGTTCGAATAAATTGTGATTTTTGGCGTGAAAAATCAAGACAATTTTGTTGATCCCAAAGATGAGAAGTATCTATAAAAAGCGTTTCTCCGCGGCCACAGAGATCAATCCGAGTTTCAATAATAGTTTCGTGTGTTCGAGCTTGGTGCTCCGGAATAAAGGTTTGAACAGAAGTGGACCTTTTTAACCAAATAGGAGTATGCAAGTTAAGAAAACCACGATCATAAGCTTTTTTTACATGAGATACTTTAGAAAAGTATAAAGTATTTGTGTTTTCAGCCGTATCAGCAGTACTGCCCTGGTCTTTTTGGGAGAAAAATTGTAATTCATTTTTCTTTCCAAAAGCACGGTTTTGGGATGATAAGGCGTGATTTTCAAGTAATGCTTTTTGACTTGGAATAAGGGTTTCACTAGTTTGACTAAAACGTTCTTGAGAACATGTGAGATAGTAAAATCCTAAAACCATATCTTGTGTTGGCAACAGAAGCGGTTGACCAGAAGCAGGTGCTAATATATGATTGCGAGACCAAAGAAGTTTGAGAGCTTCAGCTTGAGTTTTCGAAGAAAGAGGAACATGAACAGCCATTTGATCACCATCAAAATCTGCATTAAATGCAGGACAAACTAATGGATGTAATAAAATGGCTTTGCCTTGAACGAGTTTTGGTAAAAAAGCTTGAATCCCTAGACGATGAAGTGTTGGAGCTCGGTTCAATAAAATGGGGTGTGTTTTTAAAATTTCACTTAAAATTGACCAAACAATTGGTTTTCGTTCAGCAATGAGAGCTTTTGCAGCAGTGGTCGTAAACACGATTCCTTTTTTTCTTAATTTTTGAATAAGAAAAGGTTGGAAAAGTTCAATAGCCATTTGTTTTGGTAAACCACACTGATGTAATTTTAATTCAGGACCAACTACAATAACAGAACGACCAGAGTAATCCACTCGTTTCCCCAAAAGATGTTGTCGAAATCGTCCTTGTTTCCCTTTTAGACCTTCAAGAAGTGATTTTAGGGGTTTCCCTGATTCTACACTTCCAGATTTTAACAGCTCATCAACAGCTTCTTGTACTTGTCTAAGATTGTAACACCAAGAAAGCCAACTTCCACTTAATGCGGTATCGAACACTCCAAAATGAGCTCCTCGAGTAATTCGTTTATTTCGAATTAATACTTTCCGATAGAGGCTATTAATATCTGAAACAACTAATTCTCCACGAATTGAAGTAATAGGACGTAATCCTGGTGGTAAAACAGGCAAATAACTTAAAATCATCCAGGCAGGTTGCAGATTTGCCTGATGGAAATCACGAAATGTTTGGATTTGACGTTTACATTTAACTCGTAGATTATAAAGCCTATAAAGTTTGAGTTTTAATCGTTTAAATTCTTTTCTCTCTTCAAAAATATTTAAATGAAGAGTCCGCATTTTTTGATAAAGAAATTGCATTGCTCGTTGAAGATGAAGAGCATGAGTTTCAATTTCTTTCTGTAATTTATATCTATCTAAGTATGAAAGAATTTGTTGAAATGCGAATCCACCGCTTTGAAGGGCATACGAATGTTCATGCCGTGGAATTTCTTGTTTATGACTTTTGATTGGTTTTGTAAAAGCATAATATGAAACACTCGATTCATAATAGAATGATTGTTCCCACAAATAGAATAAAAATTCTTGAAATTCTTCAACATGACGCCACGTTGCATCATATGCAATACCATAGAGACGTAGTTCTGAGGTTCCTTGATTAAAAGAAAAAAAACGTCGAGTTGCTTTTTTTTCAATCTCCATTACCAAAGAGTTTTTTTTGGAAAATAAACGCGGAGGTGTTCCGGATTGTTTGTCAGGAGTACTGTATTGTCCCTTCCCAAAATTCTCGAATTTTGCGGGAAACGAGGTTTTTTGGGCCGCCAGATCAATACCTCCCAGTGGATGTTCGAAAACCAAAGGTGGTTCCTTCCCTTTCTCTGCCCAAAATTCTCGAATTTTGTGGGAAACTGTGTTTTTATCGACAAAATTAAATTTTGGCGCTAGCCCATCCTCGAATTTTGTCGCAAAACCTGTTTTTTGAAAAGGAACTGCAATGGAGTTGGAAAAAAGGAAACGCGACTCTCGCTTAGAACGAAATATTGTAAATTTTTTGGGTAAACTACAAAATTCCGCTGTTTTCATAACAGCTTGAAAACGTTTTGTTGACCAATTTAAACATAAAGTTAAAGGTGAAGGTCTATGGGAAGCATATAAAGGATGAACTACTGGCTGTTTTAATTTAATATAACCAAGTCTATATCTTCGAACCCTGGATTGTGTTCTTTCAACTCCACATTTTGGACAAAATCCTCGGTGAGTTTTTGTTCCTTTTTTTCCACAAGCACAAGTAAAATCGACCGTCGGGCCAAAAATTTTTTGACAAAAAAGACCATTAGGCTCTGGTTTTAAGGTTTTATAATTAACAGTTTCCCAACTTGTTACTTCCCCAACAACATCACCATGTGGCAAGTATCGCTCAGCCCAATCTCGAATCTGTTTTGGTGAAGCAACGCCAATTTCTATTTTATCAAAAAGTCGAACTTTTTGTTTATTCATAATTTTTTATTTTTCTCTTTTTCGTGTCTTTTTGTGAAGAAAGTGCAAATCAATCTCGCGCCTTCCATACAGTTTTGGGAATGCACTAGAAGTAATTAACTACGAATTTAGATTACGAGATGCCTCAGCAAATGTATTGGAAGAACTTTTTTTTAAAGAAAAAAATAGAATGCTGCCCTTCTTCAAAAACACCGTTTTTATCGCCTTCCCTTCCCAAAAACTACCAGTTTTTGTGGTAATTTGCAATTTTGTAGTAATGCAATTTTGGCGCTAGAGAAATTTGAAGGTTTCCAGCAACAAAAAAGGAATGAGTAAATTCTTTTTTCAAAAATCAAGAATCTTGTCTTTAACCTACAAGAGTGTATGAGACTGCAAGTCGTACAGACTCTAAAATCTTAGAAAAGGAAAGAAAAGAAAGAGTAATTTGACTTTTTTTTAACGTAAATTTTCTAGTTTTGTTAGCATGAAAGGCCCAAATAGTCCTGTTTTCTCATGAATTCCATAAAGTTGAAGATCAAAACATAAAGCTTGCAATTCACGAAGTAACACTTTGAAACTTTCAGGGCGTCCTGAAGGGACTGGTTTATTTCCATAAATAGAAAATACAGCTTCTTTTCTGCCTTCAATATCATCTGACTTTAACGTTAACAATTCTTGAAGTGTATAGGCAGCTCCATATGCTTGTAATGCCCAAACTTCCATTTCTCCAAGTCGTTGACCTCCATTTCTTGAGCGTCCTCGGACTGGTTGTTGAGTCACAGCAGAATAAGGTCCTGTTGCACGAGCATGGATTTTATCATCAACTAGATGAACTAATTTTAAAATATAAGCAAAACCAACAGTAATCGGTTGATCAAAAGGAAGTCCTGTTCGTCCATCAAAAAGTTTTATTTTACCCGGATGATGGGGTTCAAATAACCAGGGTTTAGAAGTTTTAACCGAAGCTTCATATAATTTCGAATAAACGAGACTCCTTGATGCTTCAGCACCAAACTGTTCATCAAACAAATGAGTTGTATATTTTTCTTGTAAATACAGCCCAGCTAACCCTAAAAGACATTCTAAAATTTGACCTACATTCATTCGTGAGGGAACACCTAAAGGATTTAAAACAATATCAATAGGAGTTCCATCTGGTAAATAAGGCATATCGTGCTGTGGTAAAATATTTGAAACAATACCTTTATTACCATGACGACCAGCCATTTTATCACCAACTTGAATTCTTCGTCGTTGTAGAAGGACTACTCGAACTCTAAGAATTGATTCTTTTTCTGCCAGGGCTGCAACATCTGGCTCACGAGAAGGTAAAATTTGAACATCTAAAACGAAGCCTTCAACCCCTTTTGGGACTCGTAAGCTTGTATTGCGAAAATTTGTCTTTTCGCGTTGCATAATTACGTTATACAATTTTTCATATTGTTGTTCGACAGACGGACCTTTTGGATTTAAAGGACTAATTTTTCCAACTAAATAGTCTCCCTCTTCTACCCAACTTCCAATCTCAATTAACCCTTTTGAATTAAGTTTTTCAATTTTTAAAATATCTCTTGTTGATTCATCTATTTTAAGAGGAATATGATTTGTAATAATTTCTAACCCATGCTGGGTATTTTTAACTTCAATATCATAATGATCTATGTGTAATGATGTAAAGATGTCTTGATTTACTAATCTTTCACTAATTAAAATTGCATCTTCAAAATTATAACCTTCCCATGGTAGATAGGCTACCAAAACGTTTTTCCCAATAGCAAGTTTTCCTTTTAAGCTAGCTGCCCCATCAGCAATAATATCGCCTTTTTCAACCCATTCCGTTTCAGACAAAACAGGACGTTCAGAAATACACGTACTTTGATTAGTTCGTTGATAACGAGTAAGATTAGAGTGTATTACTTTTTGGGCAGTGGATGATTTTAAAGTTTTGACTTTGGTCAAGTCCACTTGTTTTTGATACAAGTCAGTTTTAACAGAAGGGAAGAGCTTAGAATTTGCTTGCTCTCCAAAATTTTCTGGAACTCCCTTCTCAGTTTTTAACTGTTTTGATTTTGCTCCAAAAGAATTGTTCCAAAAGAAAGGAGTTGGATTTCCTCTCTCCGATTGAGAATATGCGAGAAAGCTAGAGTCACCGCATTTTTGTTGAGGAAAAGGAGCTTGCTTTATCCCCAAAATGTTCATTTTGGAACCAAAGTAAAATGAACCTTTAGTCCTGAAATTACTCAGTGTTGAACGAAAATCTAGTTTTTCTGATCTCTTGTTCAAAACCCAAGAATTTTTTGGTAAAGCTTGTTTTTGGTGAAGAGAAGAAGGTCGAATTGTTTGAATATCTGTAGAAGTTACATGATAAAGATAGCCGCTTTGGGAAGCTTGAATAACATGATTCACATCAGAAACAACACGAGTTTCAAGACCGGTACCAACTAGTGAAGCTTCTGGTCGTATAAGAGGTACCGCTTGTCGCTGCATATTTGAGCCCATCAAAGCTCGGTTTGCATCATCATGTTCTAAAAAAGGAATTAAACTTGTAGCTACTGAAATAGTTTGTAAAATACCAAGTGCTTGTGTCGTAATTCTTGACGAAACGGCATAATCAAAATTTAATTCTTTTCTAACAGGTAAAGGAGTTTTTGGTAACAGATTCCATCGAGTAAGGTAAAGGTCACCGGGTGCTGTAACATGTCGATATTCTTGTTGAGGTGAAACACAAAGTGGTGAAATTTCTTTCTGTACTTGTCCTTTATATACTTGATAAAACGGTGTGAATAGTGTGCCAAAAACATTTTTTGAACACCGTGAAAGAACTGTAAAGGAATTCACAAGGCCAGCATTTTGTCCTTCTGGGGTTTCAATTGGACACAGTCGACCATAAAATGTTGGATGAATACCTCGAATTTGAATCGTCGTTTGTTTATTATTAATACCACCGGGCCCTAAAACAGTAAGACGGCGCTTATGAGTTGTTTCTGCTAATGGATTTGTTTGATCCATGAATTGAGCTAAAGTTCCACTCGTAAAAAAACTTTTCCACGATTTTGTGACAATTTTAGAAAAAACAGCTTTATTTTGTTTCCAGAGAATTTCTAAAGAATTTTTCTCGGATTTGGTCACAGGAAGAGTATTTATTTTTCTTGTAAAGAAGATTTCGAATTCTTTTATTCCTCGGATTAATTGTTCCAGTAAAAATTCATCACATCCTCGAATTCGTTTTTGTGTTAAGCTATCAATTTCATCAGCAAGTCTTTCTTTATAAATAAGATTCAATAAAGCTTGAGTCGCTGCAAGAAGGTCTTCTAAAGTCAGAGAAAATTGTCCTAACTGTTCCGGACTTCCAACCTTTTCTCGGAATTGCTGTCGTCCTATTTGACCTAAAACTAATAAATCTTTATTCCACAGAGTATTCCAAAAAAAATCTTGTACACTCTGTGATGTTACCGAATCTGTTCGCGCGTACGGGCTATACTCCATAAAATGAGCATAGAGATAGTGCCAAGCTTCTTGTTGATTTCGTGGATGTCTTTGCAAATTCGCTCGAATTAAAATTTTATCGTGACGTGTTTTTGCGGCTGCAAGACTATCTGTGGATAATTCATTTATCAGACTATTTTGTAAAATTTCAGAGTGATTTAAACGTTGAGAAAGTTCATAATGCGAAATACCTAAAGCCTGTAATATAATAAGAAGAGAAACTTTTCTGCGCAAAGTTCGAGTTGAAAACCAAACGCGATTTTTTTTATCCACGGTTAAATTAATCCAACCACCCTTTTCTGGAACAATTCGAATTGTTGCTGTTTGGGTTCTAGAATCACGCGGGATAGTATAAATTCCTGGATTTCTAACCATTTGATGTAAAACAACTCGCGGAATTCCGTTAATAACAAAATGTCCGTGTTTAGTCATAAGTGGTAAAATTCCTACTAAAAACCACTCGACCCGTAAGGTTGAAGAATTTGTTGATTTTATACCAATAGGAATATAAATAGAGGAGCCGTATGTTTTCCCTAAAATAACAGCTTGTTTCTGTGTAAACTCCGGTTTCTGAAATTGGAGTAATTCAGGAAAAAATGTAATTTCAAGTTTTTGGTTATGAGTCGAAAATAAAAAAGGGTGTTGAAAAGCCTTTTTAATACCTTCTTGTAGAAAAGTATAAAAACTTTGTCTTTGTACATCTAGAAGATTTGGAATCTCGGTTTCAAATTGAAACTTCGACTCATGCTTTTTAGTGTCACAAGTTTCATATGAGACACTATCAGAACCTTTTTCAGTAAGGTAGGGTGTTGAATTCAATTTATTGTTCATTTTTAAATTATATAATTTGTGAAAAGTTTATGATAATATCAATACACAACGATCTCTTTTAATTGAAATTTTGAATTGTCAGCAAAAACAGGGCTTTTGGTTCTACTTTCTTTGTTTGCAAAATTTCAGTACTACAAAAAACTTTGTTTGGTCCAGCTCCAAAATTTTATTTTGGCGATAAAAACAGAGTTTCCAACAAAATATCTCAATTTACCACAAAAAACTGTGTTTGGTCTCTGCCCAAAATTGAAAAATTTTGTGGTAAACAGTGTTTTTGAGAAAGGGACAGGGAGAGAAAAGGAAGGAAGTAGAAACATCCAAGTATAAACTTCTAAGATAAATCTTACAGAAAAGTTTTTTAGGTACAAAATTCAAAATCTAGGAAACTCTAAATTAAGTAGAAAAAAACAAAAACTTTTTTTCAAAAGCAATTTCAAATTGAAAAATCAGGCGGTATAGCCAAGTGGTAAGGCAGTGGATTGCAAATCCTCTATTCCCCCAGTTCGAATCTGGGTGCCGCCTAATGAATTTACTCGGACACTAGAAAAGAAAGAAGAACAAAATTCTTTTTAAATTAAAAGAAACTCATTACAAAAATAAAATTTTCGAACAGGTTTTTGCTCAACACTAACTTTTACTTAACCAGCCAGAAAAAGAAATTGCTGAACTGTTGGAATGCTTCTTTTGTGTCGGCAAAAACACAAATTAGTCAAAGCTAAAGTCCAACCAGATACACAATTTTTTTCAGAGGTTTTCAGAAGGAGTTTATACAGTTTTCCGTCACAACAATTAATTTTTGAATTCAAAGTTGTTCCAATCAAAACAAATTAAACTCAAAACTAGAGGAAAAAAAATTTTTCATTTTTTTTAAGAAAATTCTCCCTATATTAAATTAACTTCTGGTATTTGGCTTAGAACAAGAAGCCTTGGAAATATGTTTGTATTATAACTATAGTATTTGAGTTGGTTTTCCTTTTAGCAACTACCAAAATGCTATTTGATAAAGGCTTAAAAAAAACAAGCTATTTCTTTTTTTCTACCACACTTCAACTTAACTGATTGAATATGAAATAGACTCGAAAAAGAGATTCATCAATCTTTAGTGAACCAAAGTAACCTCTCATATCATTCTCAACCTCTAATGCTGCTTCTTTTCAGTTCTGACATGATTTTAGATTGAGCGATACAGAGTGATGAATCTCTTGGAACTATGGTATCATACATATACATTATGTGTCGATTAGTTAGCGAATTAGGTTTTCATCTGAATCAGTAAAAAACTCTTTTTTTTTCAAAACAACACCGTAGTATTTCAGAATTAGTCCTATCTTTTTAAAGGACTCAAAAAAATGAAAAAAATGGTTTTTGTCTCTTGTGTAAAAATTACGAGTATGCTAGCATAAATTATAAGATCAATTAGTTAAAAAAAACTCTTTTTTTAAGGATTCTCAATTTTCAGTGTAACTGAAATTTTTTAAAAAATTCAAGCAGAAGTAGAGAAAAACACCTTAAACCTTATTTTTCGGGCAGAGTGCAAGATCGTAAACCATACACTTTTTATTAGAATGGCTCCACAAACTGAAACTAGAGCAGGTGCTGGATTTAAAGCGGGTGTTAAAGACTACCGTTTAACTTACTATACTCCTGACTATCAACCAAAAGATACTGATATTCTTGCAGCTTTCCGTATGACTCCTCAACCAGGTGTTCCACCAGAAGAAGCTGGTGCAGCGGTAGCGGCAGAATCATCAACTGGTACTTGGACGACTGTATGGACTGACGGTTTAACTAGTTTAGATCGTTACAAAGGTCGTTGTTATGATATCGAGCCAGTTCCAGGTGAAGAGAACCAATACATTGCATACATTGCTTACCCTTTAGATCTTTTTGAAGAAGGTTCTGTAACAAACTTATTCACATCTATCGTAGGTAACGTATTTGGTTTCAAAGCTCTTCGTGCTTTACGTTTAGAAGATCTTCGTATTCCACCAGCATACGTAAAAACTTTCCAAGGTCCTCCACACGGTATTCAAGTAGAACGTGATAAACTTAACAAATATGGTCGTGGTTTATTAGGTTGTACAATTAAGCCAAAACTAGGTCTTTCAGCTAAAAACTACGGTCGTGCTGTATACGAATGTTTACGTGGTGGTCTTGATTTTACTAAAGATGATGAGAACGTAAACTCTCAACCATTTATGCGTTGGAGAGATCGTTTTTTATTCGTAGCTGAAGCTATCTATAAGTCTCAATCAGAAACTGGTGAAATTAAAGGTCACTATTTAAATGCAACTGCAGCAACTGCAGAAGGCATGTTACAACGTGCTGAGTGCGCAAAAGATTTAGGTATGCCTATTATCATGCACGATTACTTAACTGGTGGTTTCACAGCAAACACAAGTTTAGCTCATTACTGTCGTGATAATGGTCTTCTTTTACACATTCACCGTGCGATGCACGCTGTAATTGACCGTCAAAGAAACCACGGTATTCACTTCCGTGTTTTAGCTAAAGCTCTTCGTTTATCTGGTGGTGACCACTTACACTCAGGTACTGTTGTAGGTAAACTAGAAGGTGAACGTGAAGTTACTTTAGGTTTCGTTGATTTAATGCGTGATGACTACGTAGAAAAAGATCGTAGTCGTGGTATTTACTTCACTCAAGACTGGGTTTCTTTACCAGGTACAATGCCAGTAGCTTCTGGTGGTATTCACGTATGGCACATGCCAGCTCTTGTTGAAATTTTCGGTGATGATGCTTGCTTACAGTTTGGTGGTGGTACTTTAGGTCACCCTTGGGGTAACGCTCCAGGTGCTGCTGCAAACCGTGTAGCTTTAGAAGCATGTACACAAGCTCGTAACGAAGGTCGTGACCTTGCTCGTGAAGGCGGTGATGTAATCCGTGCAGCGTGCAAATGGAGTCCTGAATTAGCAGCGGCTTGTGAAGTTTGGAAAGAAATTAAATTTGAATTCGAAACTATCGATACTCTTTAATTTTTTTTCCTCTCTTAAGCTTCTTAGCTTAAAGCACTGGGTATCCGGTTTCCTTTTCTTTAGGAAAAGGAAACCGGATACTTTTGTCGAAAACATCCGTAATTTCTAAAAAAGAAAGTTATTTTCTTTCTCTGCCCAAAAATGAAATTTTTGTGGTAAAGATTTTTACCAGAACATTTCGCAATTTTGGGAAGAGACCTGTTTGCTTTCTTTCCTTCCCTTCACAAAAAAACTTTGTTTTTTGTGGGAACTGTAAATTTTATGATCATAGCATTTATTGTCAAAATTGCATTTTGGTATTAGAACAAGAAGCAAAACACTATTTTTGATTTTGCAACCGTAATGTTTTCAATTAAACTACGAATCTAAACCAACGTCCAGGGAAGTTCAATAAAATAACTAAAAAAAATTAGTATACTACTATTCAATTTATGGCAAAAAAAAGTATGATAGAGCGCGATAGAAAACGTGCTCGTTTAATTGCAAAATACGCTCCAAAACGAGAACAAATTCTTCTTGAAATGAAGCAAGCATCTTCTTTGGAAGAAAAATTAATTTTACATAGAAAATTACAGCAATTACCACGTAATAGTGCACCAGTTCGGGCTCATAATCGATGTACAATTACTGGTCGTCCTCGAGGATATTTCCGCGATTTTGGGTTATCTCGTCATGTTTTACGTGAGTATGCACTCCAAGGTTTATTACCTGGTGTGGTGAAATCTAGTTGGTAAAAATTTTTTAATTTGTATCTCTTTTTTTTCCAAAATTTACAATTTTGGAAGACTCGTGTTTTGGGGGTTAAAACTACCCAAAATGCAGATCAATTCAATCAGTCTGTCTCTTCCCCAAAACGTAGTTTTTTTCCTAATTGCTCATTTTTTAGTCGGTTAACTTCTTTTCTTTTTGAATAACTTCTAGTATTCTTTAAAAAAAGACTCTTCTACAAGCAAGTTTGTCCCTTCCTGTCCCTTCCCAAAACTTTCAATTTTGTGGTAAATGGAATTTTTTGTTGGAAATTCTTAAATTTTGTTGTCAACCAAATTTTGGGAAGGCAAGACAATTAGCACAAAACCCTTTTATTTTGAAAAATAGAGTAGAGAGCCTTAAAACTAAAAAATGCATCCAGTTGGGTTTGAACCAACGATGTTCTTTCGAAGCCGCATTATGAGTGCGGTGCAATCGACCGCTCTGCCATGGATGCTTTACAGAAATTAAAAAAAGATATACCTGTGTCCCAAAAAATCCAATCTTTTGATTTTTTTCTCCTTTTGGCGGGTTTTCTTTATGGAAACCTTTTTGTCATTACTTTTTCTCAGTTCAATTGGGGAATTTTTTTAATTTTTTTGATTGTTTTAACTGTTGAATTTCTAAATAAAGGTTTGTATTTTTCTTCAACTGTTTTAAAAAATAAAAAAAAAATTCTCTAGAAATTTTATTAAATACTAGTAAAAGAGGATTTCTACTAGGCTTTTTTATTGAAGCATTTAAAGTAGGAAGTTAAACTTTAAAGAAATATAAAATTAAATAATAGAGTTGTAATTTGATTAATGATCTTCCTGTCCCAAAAAACAAAGTTTTTTGTGGTAAAGTTGACTACTAAAAAATAAGAAATTTCTTACAATCCCCAAAACTTAGCTGTTTGGGGATTGCAAAAACGAAAATTTGACTGCTGTAATTGGTTCTACTGGTAAAACCAAATTAATAAGCTAATCCCATACTACGCGTTGTTTCAGAACCTAAATAAACTCGAACGCTTAAAAAATCTGTTGGACAAGCCGATTCACAACGTTTACAACCAACGCAATCTTCAGTTCTTGGTGCAGAAGCGATTTGGCTAGCTTTACAACCATCCCACGGTACCATTTCTAAAACATCTGTTGGGCATGCACGAACACATTGAGTGCATCCAATACATGTGTCATAAATTTTAACTGTATGTGACATACTAAAATTCCTTTGTTGCCTCAAAAAGATCAAAATTAAGTTTTCATTTTCTAACAGGCTAGAAAAAAACCTTTTAAATTATGTCTGCTTGTGTTTCCTTCCCCAAATTTAAGAGTTCTGTGGTCACGAGATTTTTAAACAGGAACATAAGTGATGGTATTTTTTTCCCGGTGTCTTTGATTTAAAAACAATTACAAAATTAAGCCGACTTTTTGACCATTTTTGAAACAAATTTTATAAGATTGAAGATATATTCAATTTTAGTTTACCCTAAAAAAAACAAGAAAACAAGTTTTAGAAAATTTAAATTCACAGAAAAGAACTCATTTTAATTTGTTTGCTTTCTCGGACCTGACTTCTGACGTAAACTCAAAAAAAGACAAAGAAGAATTTTTCTCCCCTTTATCTCAGACCAGACAAAAATCTCCCCAGGTAGGACTTGAACCTACGACCAATCGGTTAACAGCCGACCGCTCTACCGCTGAGCTACTGAGGATTTTGTTTCCACATACACAGTATAACAGATTTTGTGTTTTCTGCAAATAAAAAATCTAATACTTAAACAGTTTAGAAACGCAAATTTCGTGTTTTAAGATAAGAGCCAAGAGTTTTCTATAGATTTTTTACAAACTTGTTAAAAAAATTTTTTTATAAAATTTTGTAAACTATAGAACAAGGAACTCTAATTTTTAGTTTACACTCCCGAGAGAAAGTAGAGCTGAAATTTGTTTCTTCTACTGAATGGGAGCTTCTTTAAGTTTGAAACTAAAAATTAGAGTTCAATTAATCTTTTTTTTTGAGTCTGACTTTTTATTTTAAAAGTAAATCTCTTATTTATTCTGATTCTAAAAACTTGCATTTATTTCCAAAATCTCATTTAGGAATAAATCGAAATGAGATTTTGGAAATAAATGCAAGTTTTTAGAATCAGAAAGAAAGTCCATTTTTATCTCTGAAAGCAAGCTGTTTCCAAATTAGATTGAGTTCCTTTTCAAAAAAATTTGTCTTTGGGATTAGCAAACTTTTGGAACTGAACAAGACCGGAACAAAAAAAGAACCAATAAAAAATGATTTACTCGTCACCAAGAAAAAATTCCTGAAGTTTTTGAAACATGCCTTTTTGTGGACTTGTTAAATCAATAAAATAATCTTGTTTTCCTATTAGTCGTCTTGCAGCATTTTCAAAAGCAATACCGGAAAGAGTTAATTTTTTATTTAAAACAAGGGGTTCACCTCTATTTGTAGAAATAATAACAGTGGTATCTTCCGGAATTGCGCCTAAAAGAGGAATTCCTAACATTTCCTGAACATCTCGAACTGACATCATATCATTTTTTTGAATCATATCAGGTCGAACCCGGTTTACGATAAGTTTGACATTATAAATTCCATTTGCCTCTAATAGACCAGCAACACGATCGGCATCACGAATAGCTGTAATTTCTGGTGTTGTTACAATTACAGCTTCTTGAGCTGGTGCAATCGCATTAATAAAACCAACATCAATACCAGCTGGGCAATCAATTAAAATAAAATGAAATCCAAGCTCTTTTACAGAATCTATTAAATTCTGCATATTTTTCCTTGTCACATTATATTTTTGTCGATTTTTAGAAATTGCTAGAAGAGCTAAATTTTTCCATCTTTTATCCCGAATAAGGGCTTGATCTAAGCGACATTGCCCTTCAACAATATCCATTGCTGTATAAAGTACGCGATTTTCTAATCCTAATAATAAATCTAAATTTCGTAATCCTATATCGGCATCAATTAGAGCAACACGATATCCAAGCCGAGCAATTGACATTCCTAAATTAGCAGTTGTTGTCGTTTTACCAACTCCACCTTTTCCAGAAGTAATAACAATAACTCTCTCTAAATCATTGTGTTTTTCGTTTTCGAATTCGAGAGGTTCTCGAAGCTGTTGATTGTTTACATCATTCTCAGCTTGCCGAAAAATCTGACGTTTTGGTTTTGATTCTTTTTTTACAGCAAAACCGAAAGGTTTTGAATAGGAAAAGAAACCAACAAATTTTTGTTTTTCTATCATACTAATCAAAAAGAAAATAAAAAAGGTATTACTAGTATACTGAAGCTTTTTAACTTGTGCTACCAATTCTCTTGACTTTCGTTGTTTAGTAGCTTGAAAAAACGTTTCTGAAATGCATAAAAAATAGAGGTATTACAAAAAAATTTTGAAGTTTGAAAATATAAGGTAAAGAAGTCAGTTTAGGTTTAAATACAATTTTTAGTTATTAATTTTTAATTAATAAATTACTTGGTAAGGAGTTCTGTTTTTTATTATATTAATAATAACAAATTAAATTTTTAATTTTGGGAAAAAATTCCTTTTTAGGAAAAAAAAAGAAAAAACATTTTAATTTTATGACAGCAATTTTAGAAAGACGTGAAAGCACAAGCCTTTGGGCTCGTTTTTGTGAGTGGGTAACTAGCACTGAAAACCGTTTATACATCGGTTGGTTTGGTGTGTTAATGATCCCTACTTTATTAACAGCAGCTTCTGTATTTATCATCGCTTTTATCGCAGCACCTCCTGTTGATATTGATGGTATCCGTGAGCCTGTTTCTGGTTCATTATTATACGGAAACAACATCATTAGTGGTGCTGTTATTCCTACATCTAACGCTATCGGTTTACACTTCTACCCAATTTGGGAAGCAGCTTCTCTTGATGAGTGGTTATACAACGGTGGTCCTTACCAACTTATCGTTTGTCACTTCTTCTTAGGCGTATGTTGTTACATGGGTCGTGAGTGGGAATTATCTTTCCGTTTAGGTATGCGTCCTTGGATCGCAGTTGCTTACTCAGCACCAGTTGCTGCAGCTACAGCTGTATTCATTATCTACCCAATCGGTCAAGGTTCTTTCTCTGATGGTATGCCTTTAGGTATCTCTGGTACTTTCAACTTCATGATCGTATTCCAAGCTGAGCACAACATCCTTATGCACCCATTCCATATGCTTGGTGTTGCTGGTGTATTTGGTGGTTCATTATTCTCTGCTATGCACGGTTCACTTGTAACTTCTTCACTAATTCGTGAAACTACTGAAAACGAATCAGCTAACGAAGGTTACAAATTCGGTCAAGAAGAAGAAACTTACAACATCGTTGCAGCTCATGGCTACTTCGGTCGTTTAATCTTCCAATATGCTTCTTTCAACAACTCACGTTCATTACACTTCTTCTTAGCTGCTTGGCCAGTTGTAGGTATTTGGTTCACTGCTTTAGGTATTTCAACTATGGCTTTCAACTTAAATGGTTTCAACTTCAACCAATCAGTTGTAGATTCACAAGGTCGTGTAATCAACACTTGGGCAGACATTATCAATCGTGCTAACCTTGGTATGGAAGTAATGCACGAGCGTAACGCTCACAACTTCCCATTAGACTTAGCTGTTGTTGAAGCTCCAGCTGTAAACGGGTAATTCATGTATTCTGTCTATAAAGCTCTCATAAAATGAGAGCTTTATTTCAAAAGAAAAGTTTCGATTTCAAAATCGAAACTTTCTAAAAAAAAGAAAAAAGCCTCCCCATCAGAAATTTAAAGGCCTCGTTTTTGAAGAATTCTAACGAGTTTTGACTTGACTGCAATATCTTTTTCTTTGGATTCTAGTGAAATGAGTAGTGTGCAAAAGAAAAAGGTCAAAGGAATTTATTTTTTTCTTGACTCGGATTCAAGTTCCACTGAAGCCTCTTTATTTCTCAAGTACTCAGGCCCTTTCTCTGTTTCAAATGGACTCAGAAATAGCTGTCTCTTGAGGAAAAAAGAGACTCAGATTTTACTCATTTATAGTATCGGATTTTCTGACGTTTTACGAAAATTTTAGCTTACTAATTTTACGTTTTGAAAGCTATTTTTAGCAAGACAAATTCGAACCAACACTTCAAAAAAATTCAACCAATCTTTTAAAAATAAAATTTGCTAGAGAACATTTTGAGCTCAAAAATGATTAGTAATCCAAATTCAAGGTAAAGCAATCTCTACTATGAAGGACATAATCCCTTGTGTAAAAGGGAGTTCCTTCTCTAAAAAGGCACAAAAGTATTGACTGTCTTTTTGATAAAAACGCGCACTGATAATTTTACCAGAAACTTCTCAGTCGTTAGACGCCAAGGCACCCTTTTGTGGACCACCTCTTCCAAAATTGTGAGGTAATTCCAGAATTTCTTTAATGGTTGGATCTTCTTTTTGAAGAAATTCTGGAGTTAAACCAAAATTTCTTCGATTCTAAAAAAGAATAAGTTATTTTTGAGTTGAGTGCGCTGAGGCCTCAACTATGGTTTTCGCTGGGAGAAAGTTTTTAAGGAGAAACCCTTTTTTTAAATGAAATTACCACCAAAACTTCATTACGCTTTCTTTTCGAATACCCAAGATTATATAAAATGAAATTATTATCAAAGTTAAGGTGGGAGAAAAAAAAATCATTTGGTCTCTGCCCAAAATTATTGATTTTGGTGGTAAACTTCATTTTTGAGAGCATTGAAAATTTTTTGAGAAAGGGAAGGAAAGAAAGTTTTTTATTTAGATTTTAAAGAGTCTAGAAAACTAAAAAGAGAAGAAGAATCAAATGGTGCATTTCCTGGCCAAATAAAACCACCACGCTTTGGTGCTAAAGTTGGAAACCTTTCTGGTACGACGTAGTGCTTTTGAAATTTCTCTCGATATTGCTTTTCTTCTTCTGTTTCGTTTGCTTTGCCTAGCGGGATTTCATATTTCTGTTTCTCTGGTACCGTGTTTTCATATCTTTGGAAATTGGCAGGGAAACTTGATGTAAGCTGTGGGTCTACAAGAAAGAAGCGTTGTGTAAAATCAGTAACAGGTCTAAACAGAGTAATGTAAGGGATACGAACTTTTGTTGCTGGCGTATTTATGTCTTCTTTTTGGTTAAAAAATTGAATTATTCTTTCTTCAGAAAGAGGCCACGTTGTAAATTTAATTTTTTGTTGCTGTTTTTGTTTTTGTTGCGCAAACAATCGACGCATACTAGGATCAATGTTAACTTTATAACCCGCCCAGTTTCGCGGAATAAATTTATTTGTAATAACAAATTTCCGCGTATGTTCGTCCCACCCAGCATAAAAAGGTGTACTAAACAATTCCTTTTTTGTTCCAGTTTCAACCTGATTTTCATCAAAACCTGAAAGGCTTTGATTAGGTCCTAATTCTTCATGATAAGGAGAAAAAGAGTGTTTTTCACCGAATTGATAGGTTGGCTGATCAAATTTGAGAATAGTTTTCTCAGGCTCATTGTTGTTTACTGTCAATGAAAATAAACGCCGTACTGAACGCAAAGTCCCTTTAAATTGTTGATTATACACTTTGCTTGAAAAACTTTTTGTGCCATCGAAAAGCGTTTCAAATTCTTCACTATAAGGAAGATTAGAATATTGACGTAATGAATCATAATAACTTTCTAAGGCTTGTCGTTTTTCAAACAAGTCACGCTCTTGATGAGCACTTAATTTAAAAGATTGTGGTTGTCTATTTAAAAAGGAATCAATCTCTAATGCTAACAGATTTCGATAAACTGGATTGGAATACAGTTTTTGTTTCAGTCTGGGTTCAAGCTTTCCTTTGATTGGGGAAGACTTTCTAAAAGCATCAGTTGGGAAACTTGCCTGATAAATAAGATTGTAAGGATTTTTATCTTCAGAAAGTTGAGCTTCTTCCCCGTCATCTTCACCTTTAGGACCGGATGTTGAAGACTTCTCTTGAAATTCATTAACAAATCTTTCAACACTCGGAGATTTTAAATCTACAATCGTTGAACCAAGCTGGTAGAGCTGTTCATCTTGAGGAATTACGCTATTAAAGTCTGGATTGATGTCTGGAAATGGAGGTTTTTCCTTTGACTTTAAGTTAAACAATCTTTTAACTGTAAAATTGCCAGTTTTCCTCATACGGACACTATCCTGTTTCTCGTATCGAAGTATCCAGTCACGTTCTCCTCGATAATTTAAATCTTCAAAGCTAAGACGTTGTGGAACCTTATCGAGTGTCAAATAATCACGAGCATCAAAATAAGTTGTGTCAATACTGATATACTTATAATCATTTTCGAGACCTGAAGCTAGAAAAGTATTTCCAACAGTTTTCAAATCACTTTGCCCAAAAGGAGTATTTTTAAATACCTTATCTTGTGAAACAAAACCTAACGGAGCAGCGATTAAATAATCAAATGCATAAAAAGGAATGGACGTTAAACTTAAAGCAATAGCAAAGACAAAAGTTATTCTATGGACATAGACCTTAAAAGTAACCGGAGATAGTTTTCCAATTAGATCAAACAATTTTGAAAAATTTAAGAAAAAGAATCCCCACAAGCCGGTAAAAAGAAGAGCTCCAAACGAAATTCCTAAAAGATACAAAATATGAGTGACAAAACTTGAAAATAAGCTTGTACTTGAAAAACTTTCTAAACTGGTTACGTTTGAACTAAACGTCAAATTTCCAAAATATTGAAACAGTGAAGTTTGTTCACACCACGCTAAACCAAAACTAGTAAAAAAGAATTTAAGATATGGTTTCTCTCCAGATTTAGTTTGATAGTGTGGATTCCATCCAGAATATGCGCTTACATTTTCTGTAACCAGAGAAAAACATGTTCGGAAAAGAAGAATAAGTCCAAGAACATAACTCAACGGTTCGAAAGTTAACCAAGGAACTAAAATAAAGCGAAGCCCGAAAATTATACACGTTAAAAATAGAATTTGTCCAAGTAGATAACCTCCCATTGAATAAACAGCTGCAGGGATGCCTTGGAGTAAAAGTCTGCGAATGCTTACAAGATGAACGACTGAAAAAGGAAGTGTTAAAAAAAAGCTATTAAAAAAACCTAAAAGAAACTTATTCTGATGTAAATCGGGTATTTCTAAAAATTCAAAAAAGATTTTTGATGGGCTTTCTAGAACAAATGTTTCTTTTAAAATAGCAGCGGAGAATTGAGGTAAAACTAGAGGCAATAAAGTAAAATCTCTAATCCACTGAAAACTGACAATATAAAGGAAAACGGTTTGGAGTGTTTTTAAAAAATATAATACTGTTTCGTAAAAAAAATTAGTGGGTGTTAAATTTTGACCTAGGGACTCACTAATTGTATTGAGAGTTTCGACATAATCTCGAATGATCGTTACAAAAGACATAAATTCTTCGTTTTCAATATCAAAATAGGGTTTCTATAAACATTTCAAAAAATGAGAAACTGTAAAGACACAAATGAAAAAATTGGTTTGACCTTTTCTAAGAGGTTAGAATAAATTGAACTGGAAGTCTTACAAATCCTAACCTCTTAGAAAAGGAAGGAAAAGGCAAAAAATCTGAATTTTTTGCTAAACCAAAGTTATAGAATACCAGCAGTTGAGACAAAATTTAAAATTAAACACGATATTTCATTGATTGAAATGCATTAATTAGTAGAAGAGTAGAAAGTGCGATTAAAAGGACTACGGCCCCAATAACGGATGCACCTAAATAATCGTATTGCTCTAATGATTGATAAATTAACACGGAAGCGACTAAGTCTTTAAAAGGCAAATTTGATGAAATCATGACAATAGACCCAAATTCACCCAAGGCACGTGAAAAACTTAGAGTAAATCCTGTAAAAAGAGCCGGCCACAAGGTAGGTAGAATCACTTTAAGAAAAGTTTGCCAGGGTGAAGCACCTAACGACCAAGCAGCTTCTTCTAAACTTTGCTCGACTTCTTGTAAAACAGGTTGTAAAGTTCGAATAACAAATGGAAAAGAAACAAAAATCATTGCTAACAAAACGCCAATTTTTGTAAAGACAATTTGAAAGCCAAAATTGTTAAAAAAACTACCAATCCAACCTTGATCACCATACACTGTTGCTAATGTCAGGCCAGCGACGGAAGTAGGTAAAGCAAAGGGTAAATCAACAGCTGCATCCAGAAATTTTTTACCAAAAAAATTATAGCGAGTGAGAATCCAAGTAATCAGAAAACCAAATACAGTATTAACTAAAGCTGCATAAAACGCCATTTGAACAGTTAATAAATAAGCTGAAACAGCTATAGGATCAGTCGCTTTTCGAAAAACCTCAGTCCAATTATTTTGAAAGATTAAAAGAAATAAAACTATTAAAGGTAAAATTAAAAGAAAAAAGAAATAAGAAATCAAAAGAAAGTTTGTTAGAAAAGCAACTTGAGGGAGCTGAAAGCTCCAAGAGCTCCTTACCTGCTGATTGGCAAAAAAATTATTTTTTTTGCCAATCAGCGGATCCTTCACTTTTTTATAATACATGCTGAGTTTTGAACTTAAACTAGAAAATATATTATTCATAAATTTTTGTAGTAAAACCTCCATTCTATTGTACCAAAAAACGAAAAAATTAATTCCATGATTTGCAAAAAACTACTTTTTTCGTTTTTTAGTTTCAATTACCCCAAAATTCAAACTTTTTATGGCCAAAACGTCTTTCTGCGGCTAGAAGGGAAGAGGAAAAATTTATTCTTCTGTTTTTTGAGATGAATTTACAGAATTTTCAAGTAATAATGCCTTAATTACTGTTTTGGCTTTTGAAAGTGCTTTTGTAGCTTCTCTACTAGCTTGCGCTTTCCATTGAGCTTTACGGAGTCTTGTTTTCATTTTCGATGCTCGTTTTTTAGGAACTGCCATAAATTTCTCCTTTGAAATTTTTTATAATTATTTGTTTAAAAAAGTATTTGTTGTGTCAAAAGCTTTAGTAAAAATTTTTTTACCTGAATTTTACTTTAAGGACCACAAAAATTAAAAAAATTTGTGTACATAAATTTTGACAAATAAATTAAGTTTCAGAATGAAATTTTTTGTGAAGAAACTTAATTTATTCGTTTTTTTTTTTTTACTAGTGTTTAGTATAAGTGAAACAAAGAATCTCGTAAAGAGAAAAAAAGAAATTGCATTGGAGTTACAATTGAAAGTTCAAACTAAACAGTAAATTTTTTCTAAATCTGTAAAAAGCCATAGCTATGAAGACCTTGACCTAAGAGATTAACACCTAAATAACAAATCCAAACTAGTACAAAACCAAAACTTGCAATCCATGCTGGTTTCAAACCTGTCCAACCTTTAATCAGACGACTATGTAAATACATTGCAAAGGTTAACCAAGTAATAAAAGCCCACGTTTCTTTTGGATCCCAACTCCAATAATTTCCCCATGTTTCATTTGCCCATACAGCACCAGATAAAATTCCTAATGTTAAAAAACAAAAGCCTATCCCAATTGTTCTATAACTTAAATTATCTAAAAAAGTTAAAAAATTAACTCTTTCGTTTTGGGTTTTTACCAGAGACAGGCTTGATTCGGCTTGTTTTTCTGTATCAATTTGTGGTGAAGTTTCTAAAATTAAAGTCGATTCGAGTTGAGTTGAATTAGTTCCATCTTTTTTAGAAAATATCAGATAAGCAATTGCAACTAAACAGCCTAATAACAAAGCAGCATAACTTGCTATCATAACTGTAACATGCATAACTAACCAATTAGATTGTAATGCTGGGACAAGTGGACTGCTCTTTTGTAATTCCGTGGGTAAACTAAAATCAGTGAATGCAATTAAACATAACATAGCAGGTGAAGTTAAAACGCCTAAAAAAAGGGTTTTCATAGACAGTTCAATGTAGATATGTAAAATTAGGAGACACCAAGTTAAGAATAGTAGTGATTCGTATAAATTGCTTAAAGGAAAATGGCCTGAATCAATCCACCGAACAATTAAAAGAACAGTCAAACAAATATTTGCACTAGCATACCCTAATAATCCTGTTTTTTGATACTGAGATTCTCCAACAAAAATGGTTTTTGACCAATAATAGACTGTAGTACAAAGCAAGAGGACAAAGCAGCTATTCACACAGAGAGTTTCAACCGTTGAAATATTCATAATTATTTTTTTCTATAAAGCGGTTCGAGTTGGTTTGCAAAAAAAATTTTTTTTGTAAATCAAATGAAAATTGAAGAAGAACTAGTCATTTTAAAAGGTAGTTCAAAGTCTTCTTTGTATTTATTATAGGCTAGTTGACGGGAAATTCAAAAGGAAAATCATTTCTTATTAGTCGGAAATTTCACTGGAGAATAGTGATAAAGAACATCAAAAAAATGGTTTTTGGTTCTAAGTTACTTAACGTTTGGATTTCAGTAGTATATAATCTATAAAAGTGGCTAAATCTATTTCAAACTCAGGATGCTGAAGCAGTCTCCAAACACCCAGACTGGTAACCCCGAAGTTGAACCTGTACCACCTCAACTCTTCAAATTTTTTCCTCGTGGATCAGTCACGATTTGTTCTTTAAAACGCTGGGTCCACTCGGAAGTTTTGAGCTGACTCAATTAGTTTTGGCGAGTTTCGAAACTCGCTAAAAACCAAAAAGTTGAAAAATTAAGGATAAGGTTTCCGGTCAACCCTGCAACCCATACCCCACTCGGATGGACTGGGAAACAAGATTACGATTGATTCATCGAAAAATGGAATCAGATCTTTTTCTCTCAAGGGAAAAAGTCCATGCCTCTTCTTTTGATTTGAGGATCTTTGAGATGCGATTTTAAACAGAGCTTTGTCAAGCAGAAAGTCAAAATCGAATACCCTGACGTCATCCATCGTTAAAGAGGGAAAGGAGAGTTTCCAGGCCACAGATTGCTCTTCAAAAAAGGCTTGAACCTCCTTAACTTCGTCTGGTTGCCAAAGTTCAGCGATAAGAATCGGTTCATATTCGAATTTATGATTCTCAAGCAGTTTTTTTGTCCCTAATGAGGTTTTGTTTTTTGTAGCCAGTGCCAGAACTTGACTATCCAGCCAATTGGCAGGGTTAGCACTAAAATACCTCGTAGGGTGTTCTAAAACATCCGCGCGCCACCACTCATAAAAGAAGTCAAGATCCTCCCTTCTTCCCTCTAAAGTGACTAAAACAAGGTACATCAAAGGATGCCCTTTTTTCGTTACAGGTTTGTTTGGATCAACATCCTGACCCAGCACTGGTGTTATTTTGATTTCACTGAATTTGACTCTATAGTCTAGACAGGCTTCTTCGAAGACGTTAACCAACTCGCGAAGTTCAAAATACTGTTTCAGACAATAAAATGGTATCTGAAAAAGAAGAGTCACCTTTGAAACGGGGGGTCGTTTTCTGCGTGCAGTTAATTTTTGAGTGAGAGACATATCCTTTCTCCTCTATTTTAGGTCTAATATGTAATATTTTTTAAATAGATACTATTTGGGTTTTTTAAACTTACTCCTTGCAAGACAAGTTCTCGTGTCCTTAGTTTCTCAAGAGGCGCCTCAAATTCTTCTTTGGCCACATGTTGCAAAGCTCTCGCAAATTGATATTTTGTGGTAAGACCTCGAAACCGCTGTGTTTTTTTGTCTTTCGATTTCAGCTTTTTGAGAATGGTTTCAAACTCTTCAAAAGACTCAGTCCCATTATAGCGAGTCTGATAAAAAAATTTTAAATAATCCTCGTATAAGAGATTAATTGGAGTACAAACGAGAGGGTTTTCTGGTGTAAAAATCAGATTTTGTTCAGCATAATCGGTGAGTGTTTGAAATTCATAAACGTCGAGGAGAGGGAGGGTTCGAAGGGTTTTCTGTTTGTGATCTGCAGGTTTATCTTCAACGTAAGCGCTCTGTCCTGATACCTTATAAAGAAAACGTCGAGAAAAGCCTCGCCTCAATTGAGATATTTGATTACGATCTGGAAGCAAAGTTGTGCCAACGTCCACATCTTTAAAATTTGAGTCACTGGCCGTTTCAGCATCTATTGGACTCGCATAAATTTTCAACGGCGAGAAGGAGAAAGGAGGTAATTGGTTGAAAATTTTTTTCATAAATTGACAAGTTTTAATTTGTTTACTTTCTTTTTATTTTATATCAAATAAAGAAAAAACACTATGTACAACCAAGGTTGTACTATGAAATGGGAATAAAAGACACTCTTTGTTGACTTGTTTTTTTTTAGGAATGTTGACCAGAAATCCCGAAAAAAAAACGTTTCCAAGAAGTGTAAATTTGCAAAACCCTTAAGAGTCAGAGTTTTTTTTCAAGATATATTCTCAATCCTGGCAGTGTTTTCTTTCAGTAGAATTTAAGAAATTTTGGACTTAAACCAAAATTTCTTGGATTTTAAAAAATAATTAGTGATTCACACCGAAAAGAAATTTTTTTTCTTTCATTAAAAATTTATTAATTTTTTTTTGAGACAAAAAAGTCTTTATCGTTAATAATAAATTACTCAGACTTAGGAATAATTAACGGAACATCTGAAGAAATCAACTTTTCATAAAGTTTTGAACTTTGATGATTACGCAAATAAAAACGGGTTTCATCGTCTAAAAGTTTAATGAAAACCCCAGGTATGTTATAAGTGACACGCGGAAGAATGGTTTTTAAATCAGCTCCTCCTCGAATTTCCGGAATTGAAATACCATCTTGAGCAGCAGGATAAAAATAAGTAAATAAGTTACCTAAAATTAACGAATTCTGGTAACTCTTTGAAGATTTTTCACTAACTAACGAAAAGCCAACTCGTGCAATCGAATTCAAGCGGTTTGAGATTTGAATTTTTTTTGCTAATTCTTCTTTTATCGTTCTTAAGTTGTGTAACTCCTGAATTACTTGCGCTCTGCCATTTATTATTGCCTTACAAAACATCCCTTGTGCTAAAGAATCCCAGTAATTTAGTTTATTTTTACCAAAAGCGAATTTGTAAGCTTCACGACCTTTAGAAGTAGATAACAGGTTATTTTCAGATAAAGACGACAGGTCATCTAAAAACGGCATAAAATCAGCATTTATTTTCTGCAGAAATTTTCTAGTTGTGGAAATATTTTGATTTGTAAGTTTAACAGCCTCACGTAAAAGGGGAGATGGTACATCTTCTTGATTCGGAATCCAGATTGTTTCTTCCTCTTCCGAGATAGCAAATTTCCATTCAAGTTGACGAGAAATTGCTTCGAAATAATAATCAAGTTCTTCGATTTTTTGGTTGAGTTCTTGTTTATTTAGTTTGTTTGGGAATGATGGATATGTTGCATAAAATTCTGTAACGATTTCTTTAAAATTTTTGTCAGGCGCTAACGCGGTTATATTTACATAACTTTCAAAGTCTTGTAAAGCTTGCATCCAAACATCATTTGTTTTCTGGAAAAACTTTTCCCGACTTCATACATCTAAACGATTCCAACCAAAATCACCATAGCCATGAGGACTGACTTCTTGAATTAACTGAAAATTGAAATTTTGTGTTCTAGCCCGAACAATTCTTTTTACATCTACGTCATCGAGATAAACTACTAGTCCAGGAACACGATCTGCTTTTAAAGCTTGAGGACTCATTGAAAAAAGACGTTCATCGTTACTAGAACGCCCTAGAACATGTATTCGAGGTGAAGATTGAAATGAACCTTGATACGAAGAAGCATTCGACCCGCTTTTTTGGTAGAAATGTGATGTTCGTGATTTTGCAACAAAAGCAACAGTTGTTGGAGATGTTACTAAACCTTGTGTTTGTGAATCTGGATTAGAAGTTGCTTTTACAGGTCTAATTACAACGACAAAACCACTTACAACAAGAGCGATGAAAAGCCTAAACCTAGTAGGAGAGTTATTAGCATCAAATTCAAATTTTTTCATTTTAAAAAATAGCAGTAATTAAGGATAAATTTCTAATAGAAAAACTAAAATTCCGAAATTCTCGTAAAATGAGATAATATCAGCTAAAGCAAAAACAAGTTTCGAATCAATATCTATTAAAAAACAAAGAAAAGTGATATCACTAGAAATATCTGGTTTTGTTTTAAAAAATTTCTCAATCAGTTCTTTCCTAAAAACATACAACTTGAAAATTTCGAGAATTTTGTTGTCGAAATCAGTTAAAAGGCTAGAAATAGCTTTTGGGAAAAAAGATTTTTTAAAACTAGATTGTTGTGAGTACAAAAACCTTAATTTGTCAGAGATTATAAATTTTTTATTTGGTTGATTTACTTTGTTTCTAGAGTCAATAAAACTTTCTGTAAAGACAGAATTTTTAATTAATACCCAAAATTTTCGAACAGTAATAAACTCTTCAGAAAATTTTAAAGTTTCCTCCATTACAAAACTAGTCTGTTGACTTTTGCCATTTGGACACAAATCCCTAATTTCTCGTTTTTTATAATTTTTTAAAAAGTTAGGAAAACAAGGAGAATTTTTTTCTTCTTCGGATAAAAATGAAAAAAAATACTTCGAAAATAAAAATATAAACAACTTGTCGTAATACCAAATCAGTCCACGAATTAAAATTTTTTCTTTATTAGAAGAATTAGATTTTTTATTAATAAACTGTGAAAATTCCGAACAGAACTTTTCAAAAATTTCAGTGATTTGCTTAATGTTGTTTTTTTCCTTCATAATCTTTAAAATTGAATTTTTTTAGGTGAAGAAACTAAAAACTAGTTTCATGTTTTGTCTATTTTTTTATGTAAAAAAAATGAATCCTTAACACAGAAAAAAATAAAAGTTTGGTGTGGAAACTTTCAGGTGTTCTTGATTATATTTTAACACTTAAAATTTTTTCGACAACTCTAATTCATTTTTTAGAACAATATAAAAGTTAATGGTTTTTAATCGCCAACTCTTGTTTTTTTACTCTTTTAGTTATTTATGAATAAAGAACTAAAATGGAGATCTTTTTTGGCTGCAAACTCAACAATTCAAAGAAGACTTTCCCAGAGGTCTTGAAGTGTGTTTTTTTACTCGAAAAGTCTTTGACTTTGATTCAAAACCCTGTCAACAAAGTTGAAAAAAAAATGCGGATACTCGTGACTTTTTTATTATTTGCTGATGTTTTAGTTTTTATTAAAAACTAAAACATACAAAAATCCCTGAGTCAAAAATACGATAGACTAGAAGTGAAAGTCAAAATAAGACTTGATCGTGTTTGAGTCCGAGGCAACACAGGCCTATTGTCTGACAAGCACGCCGTTTTAAAAAGGAATAGTCTTTATGAAATTAGCAGTTTACGGAAAAGGTGGAATAGGCAAATCAACAACAAGTTGCAATATTTCAATTGCATTAGCCCGACGCGGCAAAAAAGTCCTCCAAATTGGGTGTGATCCGAAACATGATAGTACATTTACCTTAACCGGTTTTTTAATTCCAACTATTATTGATACTTTACAAGCCAAAGATTATCATTATGAGGATGTTTGGCCGGAAGATGTCATTTATCAAGGTTATGGTGAAGTTGATTCAGTAGAAGCTGGTGGGCCTCCAGCAGGCGCTGGCTGTGGTGGTTATGTTGTAGGTGAAACAGTCAAATTATTAAAAGAATTAAATGCTTTTTTCGAATACGATGTTATTTTATTTGATGTTTTAGGTGATGTAGTATGTGGCGGCTTTGCAGCTCCATTAAATTATGCCGAGTATTGTCTGATTGTTACCGATAATGGATTTGATGCTCTTTTTGCAGCAAATCGAATTGTTGCTTCAGTTCGAGAAAAGTCAAAAACTCACCCATTACGATTAGCTGGTTTAATTGGAAATCGAACAGCCAAACGAGATCTTATTGATAAATATGTTGAAGTTTGTCCAATGCCAGTTCTTGAAGTTTTACCTCTTATCGAAGATATTCGTGTTTCTCGAGTAAAAGGAAAAACTGTATTTGAGATGGCTGAATCAGAACCAAGTTTAACTTATATTTGTGATTTTTATTTAAACATTGCTGATCAATTGTTAGCTCAGCCTGAAGGGGTTATACCTATTGAACTTGAAGATCGTGCTCTCTTTACTTTACTGTCAACTTACTACTTATCAGGAAATCCGGAAACAAAAGGCGAAACTTCAAGTCTTACTACAAATGAATTAGATTTTTTAATTGTCTAATCAGTCATTACGCAGTAAATATTTGAATTCTTCAAAAGAATTTTATTCTTCTTAATAAACGCTTACCTGTAATTTTTTGAAGTAGATGTTGTCTCAAAAACACAGTTTTTGAGAAATAGTAAGAGAGTTTTTCCTATGAGCCGTATATGTAGGGTAACCCGCATACGGCATTACTTTACTTTAGAAAGTTTAGAGCGAAAAGGGGAGTTGCTCATCATTAGCCGCAACACCTTCGCCTTTATTTTCGACCATTTTTATTTTCTTAATCAGAACCACTCCTTTAGAATTTATGGCCAAATCACAACTTACTGAAACCTTAACTTTTGATTGTGAAACAGGAAATTATCATACATTTTGCCCCATTAGCTGTGTTGCTTGGCTTTATCAAAAAATAGAAGATAGCTTTTTTTTAGTTATTGGAACAAAAACTTGTGGTTATTTTCTTCAAAATGCTCTTGGTGTAATGATTTTTGCTGAACCTCGTTATGCTATGGCGGAATTGGAAGAAGCCGATATTTCCGCTCAATTAAATGATTATAAAGAATTAAAACGACTATGTTTACAAATTAAACAAGATCGAAATCCAAGTGTGATTGTTTGGATTGGAACATGCACAACTGAAATTATTAAGATGGATTTGGAGGGAATGGCGCCTCGACTTGAAGCAGAAATTCAAACACCTATTGTTGTTGCACGCGCAAACGGATTAGATTATGCTTTTACACAAGGTGAAGATACCGTTTTATCTGCTCTTGTTCAACGATGTCCAACAGAAAGTATATCTGCACAAAGCTCTTCTTTAAGTCCAAATGATGGACAATTAAAAGAACCTCAAAAAAATTCTTTAGTTTTATTTGGTTCATTACCAACTAACGTATCTACGCAATTAACATTAGAACTAGAAAGATGTGGCATTAAAGTTTCTGGCTGGCTCCCTTCTCCAAGATATGGTGATTTACCTGCTTTAAATGAAAATGTCTCTGTATGTGGTATTAACCCTTTTTTAAGTCGTACCGCGACTACATTAATGCGAAGACGAAAATGTAAACTGATCAGTGCTCCTTTTCCAATAGGTCCCGACGGAACTCGTGCTTGGTTAGAAAAAATTTGTTCCGTTTTTGGAGTAACACCTCAAGGCGTTATTGAAAGAGAAAAGCAAATTTGGGAGTCTTTAGAAGATTATATTAATTTAGTACGTGGGAAATCAGTCTTTTTTATGGGAGACAATCTGTTAGAAATTTCTTTAGCTAGATTTTTAATTCGATGTGGAATGATTGTCTATGAAATCGGAATTCCCTATCTAGATAAAAGATTTCAAGCTGCAGAATTAGAACTTCTTGAAAAAACGTGTCATGAAATGCAAGTTGCTATCCCAAGAATTGTTGAAAAACCCGATAATTACAATCAGATTCAAAGAATTCGTGAACTCCAACCAGATTTAGCTATTACTGGTATGGCACATGCAAATCCACTGGAAGCTCGGGGAATTAACACTAAATGGTCTGTAGAGTTTACATTTGCGCAAATTCACGGTTTTACAAATGCTCGTGATATTCTTGAACTTGTTACAAGACCATTACGTCGTAATAAAGCCCTTGAAAGTTTAGGATGGAATCAACTTGTCAAAGTTTCCTAATAATTTTCTCAAAATTTCACTTTTTTCATAAATTTGAGAACTAGATCGAGTTTTCCTTCTCCTTTCTTGAAATTAGGGATTTTTGTGGTAAAAGCAATGTGTAATATTTGAACGCTTTTTGGTAAATACGTTTTCGCTCCCTGCTCTAATACTTTAGATTTTGTTAGAGCAGGGAGCGAAAAGAGACAGTTTTGAGGTATTGCAAGACGTTTCTAAAAATAGTATACTTTCGATACTTCATTACTAGTGCTTGTAGCTCAGTGGACTAGAGCACGTGGCTACGAACCACGGTGTCGGGGGTTCGAATCCCTCCTTGCACGAATTCAAATATTTATAATAAAACGTCAAGCCAGGGAAGTTTCTCAAACTCCTAAAGTTAGAGTGAGAGTTCTAGTGACAAGAATGTCTGAAATCAAAGCTTCATATCCTTTAGACTGGTGCAAAAACAGTCTATTTAATTTTAATTAGTCCTACCCTAAAACGGTCCCATTTCTTTACTTGGTGTGGCTAGCAGTTGTCTTATTTTAACATAAGAGTTTTGCTCAAAGATTTCACTTTGTTTTTAAGAGTCCTTTTTTTTGCAGGGAGAAAAATAGTCTAGTCCCATGAATAAAAAGATTTTGAAGTAGTTAAATGGCAGATAAGTGTAGACTTTTTTAAAGTCTGCGCTGATCCGGCTCGGCCGTCTCTGTTTCTTCTTGGACAACCTTTTAAGAACCTTTTGTTTTTTAATACCTCACGAAACTACTGGCCGAACTACATTCCAAAAAAAATCTTCGTTAGTAATCAACGATCTTAGGCTAATTAAAAATTTTGGGTTCAACAAGGAACGTAGTTTTAAAAAAGAACAAAATCTATATATTAGAGATTTTAGCACTTGTTTATTTTCAAACTTAAAAATATTTATAAGCGGTGTGAAAAAATTAAAATTGTAGACTATTTACTTTGAACGAGTTTGAGTTCGTCCAAAATCAAAAAAAATATTGTTTTAAATGAAAGGGAAAGACTTGGGGGGCCCCCCCTTTTTTTGGGGGGGACGCACAAGAAACCTGATTAACCAAATTTTCCACTTGTACTTGCAATTAAGAATGCAGCATATGTTAAAACATAGCCAACAGAGAAATGTGTTAAACCAACAAGACGAGCTTGAACAATGCTTAATGCAACTGGTTTATCACGCCAACGAACTAAATTCGCTAATGGCGTTCTTTCGTGTGCCCAAGCAAGTGTCTCAATAAGCTCTTGCCAGTAACCACGCCATGAAATTAAGAACATAAAACCTGTTGCATAAATTAAATGGCCAAATAAGAACATCCATGCCCAAACTGATAAACTGTTCATACCAAATGGATTATAACCATTAATAAGTTGTGAAGAGTTTAACCATAAATAGTCACGTAACCAACCCATTAAATAAGTTGAAGATTCGTTGAATTGGTTAACATTTCCTTGCCAAATACCAAGGTGTTTCCAATGCCAGTAGAACGTTACCCAACCGATCGTGTTTAACATCCAAAAAACTGCAAGATAAAAAGCATCCCAAGCAGAGATATCACAAGTACCGCCACGACCTGGACCGTCACAAGGGAAACTGTAGCCAAAATCTTTTTTATCTGGCATTAATTTTGAACCACGAGCATCTAATGCACCTTTAACAAGAATTAATGTTGTTGTATGTAAACCTAAAGCAATAGCGTGATGTACTAGGAAATCACCAGGACCAATTGTAAGGAATAAAGAATTTGTATCACTATTAATTCCTTGTAACCAACCTGGAAGCCAAAGAGCTTGGCCTGCTAAACTTGGAGCACTTGCTGCTGATGAAAGTAAGAAATCAAAACCGTATGCTGTTTTCCCGTGAGCTGCTTGAATCCATTGTGCAAACACAGGTTCAATAAGGATTTGTTTTTCTGGAGTTCCAAAAGCTTGAACTACGTCATTATGAACATAAAGACCTAGTGTATGGAAACCTAAAAATAAACTAACCCAGCTTAAATGAGAAATAACAGCTTCTTTATGATCTAACATACGAGCTAAAACATTTCCACGGTTTGCTTCTGGATCATAATCACGTACAAAGAAAATTGCACCGTGAGCAAACGCACCACACATAATAAACCCAGCAATGTATTGGTGATGAGTGTAAAGAGCAGCTTGTGTTGTAAAATCTTGTGCTAAGAAAGCATATGGTGGAAGCGAATACATATGTTGAGCTACTAAAGAAGACATAGTACCAACACTTGCAAGTGCTAAACCAAGTTGAAAATGAAGTGAGTTATTAACAGTATCGTATAATCCTTTGTGTCCAGCACCTAGTCTTCCTGAAGGCGGAGTTTGTGCTTCAAGAATTTCTCGCATACTATGACCAATACCGAAAATTGTACGATACATGTGACCCGCTAAAATAAAAAGAACAGCAATAGCTAAATGGTGATGAGCCATGTCAGTTAACCAAAGACTTTGCGTTTGCGGATGAAAACCACCTAAAAACGTTAAAATAGCTGTTCCACTTCCTTCAGCTGTGTTAAACAGGTGTGATACACTATCTGGGTTTTCAGCATAAGCTGCCCAATTTCCTGTAAAAAATGGCGTTAATCCTGCTGGGTGTGGTAAAACTGTTAAAAAGTTGTCCCAACCAACATGTTGGCCACGTGATTCTGGAATAGCTACGTGAACTAAGTGACCAGTCCAAGCTAATGAACTTACACCAAATAAACCTGCTAAGTGGTGATTTAAACGAGATTCAGCATTTTTAAACCAAGAAAGTGCTGGTTGAAATGATGGTTGTAAATGTAACCACCCTGCAAAAAGAAACAGAGCAGCAAGAATTAATAAGAAAATTGAACCAGTATATAATTCTTGATTAGTACGAAGACCAATTGTATACCACCACTGATAAACACCTGATGTTGAGATATTTACCGGACCAGACGCGCCACCACGTGTAAAAGCTTCAACTGCTGGTTGACCAAAATGTGGATCCCAAATCGCATGAGCGATCGGACGAATATGAAGTGGATCTTGAACCCATTGTTCAAAGTTGCCTTGCCATGCAACATGGAATAAGTTTCCAGAAGTCCAAAGAAAAATAATAGCCAGTTGACCAAAGTGAGATGCAAAGATCTTTTGATACAGTCTTTCTTCAGTCATGCCGTCATGACTTTCAAAATCATGAGCAGTTGCAATCCCAAACCAAATTCGACGGGTAGTTGGATCTTGTGCTAAGGCTTGGCTAAATTTTGGAAATTTTGTTGCCATTTTTCATTCTCCTTAACGATAGTAAGTGTTTTACACTCTGTGATAAAAAATGTACCTGATAGTCTTGTTGCTCAAACAAAATGAAATTTGAGCAACACAAGCCTTTCCAAAAACTGATATTTTTTGGATGCAGAGACGACAGGTTCAAAGCAAAAAATTGTTTTTTTGCTTACTTTGTAAGAAATAGTAAAGTTGTTTTAGTGATTTTTTAGCTTGTTTTTGTTTTTTCTCTGCTTTATTCCTTACTGGTGCGAAAAGAAAATTACCGTAAAAAATGGTCTTTTTTACGAAGGCACTAATTCGAAAGGGAATCAACGAAGAAAATAGAAAAAAATAAAGCTAAAAGTGAAGAAGAGCTACTTAGCCTACCGCGAGGATACGAGCTAAGAAGAAAGACCATGTTGTAGCAATACCACCTAATAAATAGTGAGCTACACCAACTGCACGACCTTGAGTAATGCTTAAGGCACGTGGTTGAATTGCTGGTGCTACTTTAAGTTTATTATGAGCCCATACAATTGATTCGATTAATTCTTGCCAGTAACCACGACCACTAAATAAAAACATTAAACTAAATGCCCAAACGAAATGCGCACCTAAGAAAATTAAACCATACGCTGATAACGCAGAACCATATGATTGAATAACTTGTGAAGATTGTGCCCATAAGAAATCACGTAACCAACCGTTAATTGTGTTTGCACTTTGAGCGAAGTTTCCACCAGTAATATGTGAAACACCATTTGCACTTACTGTTCCCCAAACATCTGATTGCATTTTCCAACTAAAGTGGAAAATAACAATTGAGATTGAATTATACATCCAGAAAAGACCTAAGAAAACATGGTCCCAAGCAGAAACTTGACAAGTACCGCCACGACCTGGACCGTCACAAGGGAATCTAAAGCCTAAGTTTGCTTTATCTGGGATTAAACGTGAACTACGAGCATATAACACACCTTTAAACAGAATAAGAACTGTTACGTGAATTGTAAAAGCGTGAATATGGTGTACTAAGAAATCAGCTGTTCCTAAAGAAATAGGCATCATTGCAACTTTCCCACCAACAGCAACAACGTCACCACCCCAACTTGGACTTGGACTTGCTAACGCGTTTGGTGCAGTAAAGCCTGGAGCTAAGAAATGTGTGTTTTGAACCCACTGCGCAAAAACAGGTTGTAATTGAATTGCAGTATCGGAGAACATATCTTGTGGACGACCTAATGCACTCATTGTATCGTTATGAATGTATAATCCGAAACTATGGAAGCCTAAGAAAATACAAACCCAGTTTAAATGAGAAATCATAGCATCACGATGACGAAGAACACGATCTAAAAGGTTATTATAATTATTTGTAGGATCATAATCACGTACCATAAAAATGGCTGCATGCGCACCTGCCCCTACAATACAGAAACCACCAATCCACATGTGATGAGTGAAAAGTGAAAGTTGTGTACCATAATCAGTAGCTAAATAAGGATATGGTGGCATTGCATACATATGGTGAGCTACAATGATTGATAAAGAACCAAAAAGTGCTAAGTTAATAGCTAATTGAGCATGCCATGATGTTGTTAAAATTTCATAAAGACCTTTATGACCTTCACCAGTAAATGGACCTTTATGAGCTTCAAGAATTTCTTTTAAGCTCGAACCAATACCCCAGTTTGTTCTATATTGATGACCTGCAATTAAGAATAAGACTGCAATTGCTAAATGGTGATGAACTGTATCAGTTAACCATAATCCACCTGTTACAGGATTTAAACCACCCTGAAAAGTTAGAAAATCACTATATTGAGCCCAATCAAGAGTAAAAAATGGCGCTAATCCTTTTGAAAAACTTGGATAAAGTTGAGCCATTAAGTCTGGGTTAAGCATGAATTCATGCGGAAGCGGAATTTCTTTTGGATCAACACCAGCATCAAGAAGTTTATTAATCGGTAACGAAACATGAATTTGATGTCCAGCCCACGCTAAACTGCCTAAACCTAAAAGACCACCTAAATGGTGATTTAGCATAGATTCAACATTTTGAAACCACTCTAATTTTGGTGCAGCTTTATGATAATGGAACCAGCCAGCAAAAAACATTGCAGCTGCCATTACAAGACCACCAATTGCTGTTGTATAAAGTTGTAATTCACTTGTAATTCCAGCAGCACGCCAGAGTTGGAAAAACCCTGAGGTAATTTGAAGACCTTGGAACCCACCACCAACATCTGCATTTAAAATTTCTTGACCAACAATAGGCCAAACAACTTGAGCACTTGGTTTAATATGTGTTGGATCTGTTAACCACGCTTCATAATTAGAGAAGCGGGCACCGTGGAAATACATACCACTTAACCAAATAAAGATAATACCTAATTGACCAAAGTGTGCACTAAAAACTTTTCTTGAAATTTCTTCAAGATCACTTGTTTGTGTGTCAAAATCATGTGCGTCAGCATGTAAATTCCAAATCCACGTTGTTGTAGTTGGACCTTTTGACAGAGTTCGTGAAAAATGACCTGGCTTAGCCCATTTTTCAAAATTTGTAGCTACCGGGTTACGATCAACTACAATTTTGACTTTTTTCGCTTCACGTTCTGGAGGACTGATTGTCATGGCGAAAAATTCTCCTTATTTGAATTAACGAAATCACTCTGATTTCGAGTAAAAAAATGGTCGTCCCTTCCCAAAAACTACCAGTTTTTGTGGTAATTTTTGATTTTGGGAACTGGTTTTTTTGAAAAAAATGTGAATTTTCGCAATATCCTTTGAACCTTTTTTTAGGAAAGAGTGATAACAAAATTTTTGAGTGTTTTACAAAAATTTACATGATCAACAGAGCGGCCTTTATTTTTCTTCTCTAACTGTGCTCTCTTCACCACAAAATTTTCACTTTGGGGAACGGATAAACAGTATTTTGATCAAAATGACTATTCCTTTTGCTGCCAAAATTTCTTTTTCTCGCCTTCCCCTTCCCTTCCCAAAAACTACCAGTTTTTGTGGTAATTTTCAATTTTGTAGTATTGAAGTTTTGGCGCTAGAAAGAACAGGAACAGAAAGACATTCTAATTTTGAAACCAAAAACCCGTTTATTTTAGAACAAGTAAAGACTGACCTTCTAAAAACTTAAATTTTTTACTATCTGTTGAATACGTTGAAAAAAAAAATCAACTTGAGAGTTTCTTTCTAGAATTCCATAGAATTCTAGAGCATAAAGGGTTAGTTACTATTTTTGCATTCATGAGACTTCTCTCAATTAAGCACCTACAGCTTCTTTTGCAGCAAACATAATTTCAAGAGTAATTTCAGCGATATTTTTCTCACGTGCAAATTTTTCTGTGTTTCTTTTAATTTTTCCACGAACAAAACCCGGAATTCTCTGTAACTCAGTCAACGCCTCAGAAGTCCAAATTAAATCTGACTCTGTTGATAAAGATTTCGTGATAACCTCTTTAGTATCATGACCACCAAAAATTTCAAGCAGATGATCTTCCATGCCAAGAGTAAACGAATTATAAACAAGATCAGAAATCTGATTAGTTCCTTCATACCCTAAAAACGGACGGAAACCCAGTGGAAAGTTTTGAATATGAACTGGTGCTGAAATAACCCCACACGGAATATCTAACCTTTTTCCAATATGTCTTTCCATTTGTGTGCCAAAAATAGCAGCTGGTTCAATACGAGAAATCATATCAGCTACTTGCGTATGGTCATCAGTAATTAAAACCTCATCACAAAAACCATCGACTTGTTCTCTAAACCAATCTGCATCATGTTTACAATATGTTCCACTACAAGAGACACGAATTCCCATTTCACGAGCTAAAATTTTCGTCATACTTGCTGCATGTGTTGCATCTCCAAACACGACAGCTTTTTTACCTGTTAAATTTTGACAATCAATTGATCGAGAAAACCATGCTGCTTGAGATATAAAACGGGTCTGAGTATCAATGTAAGATTCAAAATCAAAATTATAACTTGAGCCTTTCCCAGTCTCTAAAGTTTCGGAAATATTTTTAACAATATGCACAATTTCACGAATACAATTTTCAGTATCCAGTAAACCCATGGGTGTAATTGCAACATACGGCATATTAAATTCTGTTTCTAAATACTTTGCTGCCATTAAACCAACTTCTCTGTAAGGAATTAAATTAAACCAAGCATTTGGAAGATTTTTAATATGAGTTACTGAACCACCCTCGGGAAGAATTTCATTAACAGTGACCCCTAAATCTGTTAACAGTCTTTTTAACTCGCGACAATCATGTTGATTATGAAACCCAAGAGTAAAGATTCCGATAATATTAGCAGATGGTGCTTTAGTTTTATTAATTAGAACTTCGTTTTTACTTCGAGCTTTTTCTAAATAAAAACGAATAATTTGCTCAAGAGTACGATCGGCAGCTTGTAATTCATTTACCCGATAATGATTTACATCAGCAAGAATTACATCGGATTTAGAATCTAATCCTGCGCGATTTACAAAATTTTGTAAATCTTCTTGTAAAATGCTTGAAGTACATGTTGGAGTTAAAATAATTAAATCTGGATTCTCTTCTTTATCTTTTCTGGTAATATTTTCGACAACTTTTTCTTGAGATCCTCGAGCTAAAACATGCCGATCAACAATACTTGCAGTAACCGGTGTAAAATCGCGCTCTCTTTCTAACATAGAGCGCATAACGTTAAAATAATCATCTCCTAAGGGAGCATGCATAATTGCATGGACATTTTTAAAAGAACTCGCAACTCGTAAAGTCCCAATATGTGCTGGTCCAGCATACATCCAATAAGCTAATTTCATCGTTTCCTCTCCAGAAGTTTAGTATTAATTTACTTTTTTTGTTTTGATTTAGCCTGATTATTTTGGTTTTTTAGGGCAATAAAATTGCTACAAAGCCTTTCGGTTTGTAAAGGGAATGGGGACCAAAAAAGCACAGGAAAAAAGTAGTTGTCTTTAGTTTATTCATAACTCTTATATAAAAAAATAAATAATTCAAATAAAAAAAAATTAATTTTTTTATTTGAACCACGTTTCGTAGTTTCTTAACAAGTGTGTTTAACAAGATTAAACAAATTGAAAAACAACAAGGTTTCGATCTTTTATACTGTATACTAAAAAGTATACATAAAGTTTTTTATTTTTTTCTAGAACTTTGGTAGTTTTTTCTATACTACCCCAGTTTAAAAAAGATTGAAAACACTCTCTTTCTTTCACTTCCAAAATTCATGATCATAAAAAACTTCGTTTTTTGGAAAAGAACAGGAAAAGAGAAAATTTCTAGTAAAAATAGACCGTTTTAAGGAAATCAAAGCTATGCTTTTAAATTTTCAATTAGCTTTATTTGCGTTCATTGTTGTATCGTTTCTTTTAGTTATTGGTGTGCCAGTTGTTTTAGCAACACCAGACGGCTGGGCTGAAAATAAAGGTACAGTTTTTTCAGGAATCGGTATTTGGTTCTTACTTGTCTTTTTAGTTGGAATTCTAAATTCTTTTGTTGTTTAAACACAGCTGAAATTTCCCTTTTATTTCCCAGTTGGTTTTGATTTTCGAATTCCTCGAAATTTTGAAATTAAAAAAAATTTTTGGTTCGTACTGAGCGTTCAAAAAAACGCTCAGTACTGAAAGACTCATATTGAGCAGCGTAACTGAATCTGCTATACTTTTTAAAACATGAAAACAAAAAAAGTAATACTTAGAAACAGTGGGTTGCTAACTCAATGGTAGAGTACTCGGCTTTTAACCGATTAGTTCCGGGTTCGAGTCCCGGGTAACCCAAAATTTGTGTTGGAAATTGCGCATCTTTTTCCAACTAATCCCTTCCTGTCCCTTCACAAAATTTTCAATTTTGTGGTAAATGCAATTTTTTGTGGTAAATTGATAAATTTGTGATAATCCATTTTTTTTGAATACACATATGTTATAGCGTGTTTTCTTTTCACTCTGTTTTTTGGTTATCCTCCAAAACTGTATTTTGGAACATCAAGAGACTCTATTTTTTAGAAAAAAACTTTGCTATTTAAAGCAATAAGTAAAACTAAAAAGAGAAAAATCAAAAACCAAGTAGTTTTATTTAAAAAATCTTTTGCTTTAACATAATTTGTAAAAAAACCAGTCTCTAGCAGTTTTCGGAGAACGATATTTTCCGTTGGTGTTTGTGGTACAACTAAAATAATAATACTGAACGCAATAATAAGTTCGATAAACTGTAACATATTTTTTCCAGTCAAAATCCTGTTCTAAAACTTTTTCTCTATTGAACCAATAGCTTATCAGTCTTAAAAAGTTTTGTTAAACTTAACATAAGACAAAAAGTCACGCCGGGATAGCTCAGTTGGTAGAGCAGAGGACTGAAAATCCTCGTGTCACCAGTTCAAGTCTGGTTCCTGGCAAATAAAGATTTCATAGGAAAAGAAAGTTTTAATTTTCGATGATATGAAACCCTTGAGTTATGAGAGAATCCAAAAAATTAAGTCACTGCTAAGACTCGAGCAAATAGAAAAGAAGTTTCATTCATGATTGTATCATGAATAGTCAAGAGTCATTTAATTACGATAAAAAGATTTGCCTGTAATTCAAATAAAAGCTGCCTAATATTTGGTTATAATTGGGATCGGGTTCTCAAAGTAAGTACCATAAAACTTATGGGTTTGTAAATCGAACAGGAGGCAGTTTTTTGAAAAAAGTTCAATTAGAATTAGAAAGAAAATGAACTTTAGCCCAAAATCAAATTTGTTCTAAAACAGTACAACTCTGAGAAAAAAAAGCAGAGAGTTGTAAAATAAGATAACTCGAGTTTCAAAATGAAAAGAATTCATATTTCTGATACCCTCGATACCCCTCCGACTGATTTTCAAAAAAAAAATTTTTTCTGCGAATCACAAGAATTAAAAATAAAATTGAGGTTTTTATGCAGTATTTCAGGAGGTCAAGATTCTATTTTGAATTTTTTTCTTCTATTACATAAATTCAAAATTTATGACACAGATAATACGAAAAATAAACTTTTTGACGAAGTTTTGAAGTTCCCTAAAAATAATTTCACTAAAAAAAATTGTTCTTCTCCTAAACTTTACAGTTTAACTCTTTTTAATTGTCAGCATTTTTGGCAAAGAAAAAATTTTATTTGTTCTAGTTTTGCATTTCGAATTAGCTTTCTGGTTGATTGTCCGTATGCATTAGTTCTTCCTACAATTCTCCCACTAAAAGAAAATCGAGCACGTCAATGGCGAAAAAAAATGTTTCTTCGATTTTCAAAATTACAACAAATTTCAGATATTCTTACAGGTCATACACAGACAGATAGAGTCGAAAAAAATCTTCTGAATGTTTTTAGAGGAACGGGGTCGAGGGGAATAAATAGATTTTCATTTTTACCCTTAAGAAAAACTTCAAACTTCTATTTTTCAACTTTCATTTTAAAAAAAATAAAATCTTTCAATAGCAGAAAGTTTCTTTTTGAGACCCAGAAATTCAAAAATACTTGGTTAATCTTTCTAAATCCAGAAAAAAAGCAACAACGACAAGCCTACTATTTAAAACAAAGTTTTAAACATTCTAAAAAATTTCACTTTACTAGAGCAGCGGCAAGAGAGTTTCATCAACTTCGACCATTATTTTTTTCTTCGGATCAAGCCGCTCGCAACTTTTCGGTTGACTTTCCTGATTTTGATTTAGTTTCCGAAACTGAAAATTGTGAATCAGAAATGACTGTAAAATCTTTACTCAAAAAAAAGAAGTTTTTTGAAAAATCCACCAAATTAAAAAGTCGAATTGATACTACAAGTTCTAGTTTTAATTTCTATAGTAAAGCTTTTGATATAAACGTGAGAACCGTAAAACCTATTCAAAGCCTAACTCGATTTACTCTTTCAAAACTTGTTCAAGCGTATCAACTTCCCATTATTACCGATCTAACCAATTTTTCTCTACTGTTTTCTCGTGCTAAAATCAGACATCAAATTCTTCCTGTTATTCGAAGTTTATTTCATAAAAAATTAGATTCTTCTCTTCTTCATTTTTTTAAAATTGTTGAAAAAGATTGTAATACTCTAGAAAAGCAAAATTTGGTTTTTTACTTTTTAATTAGCATTATGTACGCAAGTTTGTTTAAAACTAAAAAGGTTCTACATGACAAAAAATCCAGAGGATCTATACCACTGATTTTAAATGTTTTCAAAAAGAGGAGTGACCCTAATCTTAACTCTACTTTTTTTCAAAAACTACTTGTGAATTATCTGGACAGAGAATTGAATTTCTTACAACTCTCTAAAATTCAAAATCAACTTATTGAAAAAAAATATTACGAGTAAATACTATCAATTTGTGAAGGTGGCACCAAAAACAAGTTTCCCACAAAATTCAAAAGTTTATCACAAAAAATTGCATTTACCACAAAATTGAAAATTTTGTGAAGGGACAGGAAGACATCACTTGAGAAAGTGGTTGAAAAAGAGTACAAATGTTAGAGTCAATTTGTTCAATACTGTTTCTGGGGCGGAAGGATTCGAACCTCCGAATGGCGGGACCAAAACCCGCAGCCTTACCACTTGGCCACGCCCCACTATCATTGGGTACTCTCATTTTAGAAAAAATGAACGCAAAAGTCAATAACTTTTTACACCCACAAAATTCTTACTTTTCACCGTGATCCCAAAAATTAAGTTGCTACAAAACTTTTGGTTACAACCAAACAGATGATATTTAAAATTTAATAATTTAAAGAAAGGGATAGAAACGTTAGAAAAAAATTTTAAAAATATTAAAAACCTATTTCACTTAAAAAGAAAAAATTTTCTTTGTACTTGAAATTCTAAACTTATAATAAAATACGAAACACATTGATCTTTTAGCTTTGCCAAAAGTCTCTTTATTTTTTTTAAACCCGACTTCAACTATGACAAAATTGTCAATTTAACGCATAAAAACAACTCAATACCTTGAATAAAAATTCAAATGTATAATTTTAAATTTCGTCAAATTCTAGAAGATTTAATAACTAGTCTCTAAATAGAGTTTAAATATTTAGTAACTTTTCTACTATCAACAATAAGTTACAGAGGAAATAACAGTTGAATCAAGACGAAAAAGGAGTCATTTCGGACTGAACGTAAAATCCAACCGAAATGACTTGATTCTTATTTATAAAGTGCTACTCCAAGGCGTACAGCAAAGATACCAGTAGCCAATGCTAAAAATAATGCAGTAAATACTTGATAATCAGCGATAGGCATAACAAGAGGGGTGGTTTAGTGACACAGTCTTTACAAAAAACAGGTATGAAACGTTTTCAGTAAATATCTGTCAATTGCTGAAATTAGAGATTTCCTCCACGACTGGAAAGTAATACAATCACAAGTGGTCCAGCCGCAACAATAAAGATTAAAGCAGTTAATTGTAAAACAATTTCTAGATTCATGGTTTTTTTTCGTGTCGCAGTTTAGTTATTGAATTTTTGAAAAGATAAGTGTACCAGGTCCCAAAAACTAGTTTTTGGGAGAGGAAGATTATCTTGAGAATTTTAACGGAAACTTACTGATGCTTGCCACACAAGAGCTAATAACAAGAAAAGTACTGGGATAACCGGTAATACATCTACAATCGGATCAAACGGAGCGTAGGCTTCCGGTAATTTTGCTAATAATAACACGGGAATCCTCCAAAATAGCTTATCAATGCACAAAAAAAGGCTCTGAAATTTTCAACAAGATTGTCTCATTTTACTCGTTTTGAGTCCAAAAAGTAAAGTTTTCTAAAGAAAACAGAAGTTTGAGACTGGTCTCAAAAAGATATTTTTGAGAAAGAGTCCAAGCAACTTGTTTGAAACACGACTTGTAAACATGACTTGAGAAACTCGAGAAAGATCCTTTTATTTATGGGTGGTATTTTCTATACCATTTTTGACGTGTTTCTTCTTAGTTCTATTATGCTACCAAAAGAGGGTTTTGGCTAGTTTTTTAAATAGTTTGTTTGTTTCGGCTTCCAAAATAAAATTTAGTTCCAAAATAAAAATTCTGAAAAACTTTCAGCTACCAGAAAAAACTTCTCCTGGTCTCAAAAATTTGGTTTTTGAGAAAGGAAAGGAACTGAAAAAACTCATTTTCTTTCTTTTTAAGATGTTTTGGAGTCACTCCTTTTAGTCTTTATTGACTAGGTCTTTTGAACCGATAAATTTTTTTAGGCGAGTAACGGGGTTTGAACCCGCGAATGGTGGAGTCACAATCCACTGCCTTACCACTTGGCTATACCCGCCATATTAAAGGTTTGACAGAAAAAAATTTTTTATCTTTTCTTGAGTCTGGAGCGGATAGCGGGAATCGAACCCGCACCTCTTGCTTGGAAGGCAAGGGCACTACCACTATGCAATATCCGCGTATTGTTAGTATACATCTACTGTTAAAAAAAAAAAAGTCTTCAAAAATTTTTTTCTAAATTTTCATATTCTTGAATATCTGAGGTTTATTTTTTTTATTTTCACTGTGAAATCTTTATGAACAAATTTAAATGTGCCGCTGATCGGACTCGAACCGATAAAACATAATGTTGGAGCTTTTTGAAAGCTCTGTGTTTACCATTTCACCACAACGGCTTAACGAATTTTTTGGTGCTTTTTACCATTTTCTTCAAGTATACTTTTTATTTTTGGAAAAGTAAAGTTAAATTATTTGCCTTTATGTGAAAAAAATTATTACCACAAAAAATCTCATCTTTTATCCTCAAAATGAAAGTTTGGCGCTAGAAGGCAGTAGAATTAAAGGGAAAAGATGGTAAAAATGAAAATAAATCACTGATCGGATTTCAACCGATTCAGTGTAATACAAACTCTTATAAGGGTTGTAAAAAAATTTTTAAAATTTTTTTACTCTGTTACTGTTTGATTTAGTCGGGATTATTTTCCTGAAAAAAGAGAGTTTTGGTCGCTTTTCTTGTGGACCCCCACACTAAAGTTTGGGGGTTAAAAAAGCACTACATAGTCTTTTAAGACATTATAACGATGAACCTAAACCTACATAGGAACCATAGAAAAAGATACCGACTAAAGTAACAACAGCTACTCCGGCAACAGTTCCAACAAGCCATAGAGGAATACGACCAGTTGTACCAGTATTAGACATAGTGAAATCTCCTGATATTTTTGAAATGAAAGTTCTAGTGAGAACAAAGTTTTTGTTTTTTGCGAATTCCGCTTTTGTAACAGCTTGAATGTTTTTGATTTTAAAATCAAAAACATTCAAGCTGTTCAGAAATCTCGTATATTTAATCAAAACAAAAACTTTGTTCGCAAACCCAAAGTAAACCCTTGGGGAGAGGTAATCTCAGTCTTTCTAAAGAGGTCTTTTCTCTGCTCTGAACGACTGCTTTATATCCAAAATTTTCATTACCACAAAAAATGGCATTTTTGGGGAAGGAAGCAATCACAAATTGCTACGAGAAAAAGATTTTAGTTAAAGATATAACTAGAGAATAAGACTGCTAACACAAAAATTAATAAAAGTCCCCAGTATAAACTGGTACGATTTAATTCTACACTTTGTTTATTGGGATTTGGTTTCGCCATAATAATCTCACCTTGCTCTTAACGTTGAATGAATTGCATGGCTGTAATAGCGCCTAAAAAGAACACTGTTGGTACAGCTAATGCATGCACAGCAAGCCAACGCACAGTAAAAATTGGATAAGTATACGATTTTCTTGCAGTCATGGTCTTTTCTATGAATTTTAAGAGAGAAATTTTAACTCAAAAAACCTTCTTTCCAAAATTGATAATTTTGGACCTAAAATAAAAAGTAATCTTTTAAGCAAAAGGGTTTTGATAAAATGCCTCAAACTACATTTTGACAAAACTTTCAAAAGAAAGAATTGTGTCACTCGTGGAATTCCTACGAATTTTAGGAACTTACGCTTTGTATTTTTTCTTCCCATTTGCTTTTTGAACAAAAGATAAATGGGAAGAAAAAATACAGCAGCGTGCTTAATTCACTTCAGATAATTTTTTTACTTGCTCTAAAGCATTGAAACGATCCGTAATAAGCGGAGTTTCTTGACGATCTTCAGTAAAATATTCATTTGGTCTTGGACTGCCGAAAACGTCATACGCAAGACCAGTACTCACAAATAACCAACCAGCAATGAATAAAGATGGGATTGTAATACTGTGAATAACCCAGTAACGAATACTTGTTAAAATATCAGAAAAAGGGCGTTCTCCTGTAGCACCAGACATGCTTAACACTCCTTACTAAATTTAAGTTTTTTTTTACAAAAGCTGCTCTATCTCAGAACGGGCCAAAAACGTAAGCTCACATATCTAAATATGGTGCAGAAAAGGCTGCGTTCTAAGATAAAGAGGTTTTAAAGAACCTTTTTTTGTGTTTCTTTTGTTAGTATACAGAGTTCCTACTCGTACATCAAGGCTTCTAAGTTGTTTAAACCCCGACTCTTCTAATTTGTAATTAAAAGGTCAAAAACCTAAAGTCGTGAATGACGAAGAAGATCCACAATTTGTCAACCTATTTTTAAACTTGTCGTTCATCTGATTCTCTAGAAATTAAAGGCACCCCTCCTGAAAAAAAAAGAGCCTCGATAAAAAGGGACAATCTTATTTATTTTTTGATGAAAACTGCCTAAAATCTATCCATCGAGGTACTGGTTTTCTTGATTGTAAACCCCAAGATAATTCGACAACTTTTATTCCGGTTTCTTTTTCAAAAGAATCTAAAAGATTTTGCTTTTTATGAGTTACTGTTTGAACTTTAAAATCTTGAACGAAAGTTTCTATTTCCGGTTTCCGTAAAATTTCGTTATACACCAATTCAATAACAAGATGATCTAAAAGTTCACGATTTTGATTTAAAAGGACAAGAGCTTTATTAAAGCTTTGTAATGCAAGAGAATGAGCTGGATAATCCCGAGTTACAGCTGAAATTTCATTCCAAGGCAAATAAGCGTCCCAATATTTATCAACTTCCCAATACTTATAAACGTCTTCTGGTTGTTTTTCTTGCTTTTCTTCTTGTTTGTCCTGGTCTGTTGTTTTTTCTAGTTGTTCTTCTAGTGGTTGTTCAACTTGTGATTGTTGTTCCGCTTGTTCAGTTTTTTGTCCTTGATCTATTATTTTTTCTTCTTGTTCTTCTCGTTTTTCCTCTGCTTTTCCGTAAAAATTGTCAGTTGGGAAATCTGTAGAACAGTCAGCAAAAGCTGTTTTTACACTTTTAAGAGCACTTTTAGAATATTGGTCATAATAATACTCATCGGGGTACACCCATTCTATATTCCGCCAAGTCCGTTCAGGATTTTGCATATAGTAATTAAAGTGTTGTTGTTTTTCTTCAGTAGATTGGAATTCTAGATCGGGTACGTCTTTTGTGAACCACCAAGTAAAATACTCTTTCGTTTGCTTGTTCCAAGCTGGATACTCTTTTCTTTTTCGTTTCTTTTTCTTTCTCTTTTGTTCCTCAGTTAGTTTTTCGTGCCGCATCTTTTTAACACCAAGACTTGGATTTCCAGTTTCCTCGACAATTTTGGCATATCCTTCAAGTTGTATTTGCATTAAGTCGTAAATATATTCACGTTCATTTACATTTGGTACTAGTGTGACAAATCTTTGAGTATGAGTTCTTTTTGAATAAAAATAAAATTTCTCAAGACTATGATAAATTAATTCTTGAGCAAAACGTAAATCTTCTACCCCAAGAGTTGAAAGCTGTCCTAATCGTTGAGACGAAAAATTGGCTAAAAATAAAAACTCAGCAGCTTTTCCTCCATAACAGCCAATAAGGCGATCATGGATTTCGGAAAAAAGAGCACTTTTCACTATAGTACTTTCTAAATTTGTTGTAATTTGGAGTGATTGGAGACTTGAACGCTGCGGCCACAATGTAGCAGCTACAGTTTTAGGGTGATTTTCCAAACAATAACTTAAGAGGGTTTTACCAACTTGATAATAAGCGTGTCGAAGAATCATGAATTTTGCAAAAACCCTTCTAGAAGATTGATTTGGAGTAGATTTTTCTCTTAGAAATTTTAGGAGTCCAGGTTTTTCATTTCTTGCACTAGTAAGACGATCAATGCCGAATTCAATTGTCTTAACTGTATGTAAACTGTCTTTTTCAATTAAAATCGCTTTCACAGCAGATTCATTAATGATTTTAACTAAATCAGATCCCGCAAAGCCAACAGTTCGTTCTCCTACATAATCCCATGGCAGATTTGGTTGATACCCTAAACGTTTTGCATAAAATTGTAAAATTTTAATACGTTTTTCTTTATGAGGAAGACTTACTTCAATAAGCGTCTCGAGACGACCATATCTTAAAAGTGCTTTATCTACATTCTGAAGGTTACTTGTTGCTCCAAAAACAACAACTCCTTCACGACGGCGCATACCATCTAATTCAACAAGAAGTTGTGCAAGTAAAGCATAGCGTTCTGGGTCGTTTGGTTCTTTCTCGTAATGGACAGTTGCATCTCTCGATCTAGTTTCTTTGTCATCATCTTCCTGGTCGCGTACTAATGAGAGCTGTTCTAATGGAGATGTCAACATATCTCGTTCTTCGTCTGTTGGCTCAAATCGACGTCGGGTCATTAAATAGCCATTAAAATCTAAATCCGTTCCGTGGTCTGTAGAAAGTTTGAGACGTTTAATCCCCATAACGTCAAGTTCATCTACAAAGACAATACATGGTTCCAACCTACGTGCTTCATCAAAAGCCGCTTTTAATTTGTGATAAGCAGATTCTTTGTCTTCATATTGAAGTAATGAACTTGCTGATACAGCAATAAGAGGTACTCCAGCGTCCTTCGCCAGAGCCTTAACGAAAAGACCTTTTCCGGTGCCTGGTGGACCGACTAGTAAAAATCCACTACTTATTAATTTTTTGTAAGGAGTGATATTGCCACGAAGGCAGAAAAAAGTATCAATCAGTCTTTCTCTTAGAAAATACTCATTATACCCAATAACGTCAGACGTTTGTGTTTTTGTGTCCCATACAATTCTATAGGCTCTTTCCTTTTTAAGAAGCCTTTTCAGTTCTTTTTTTGCCATCGGACTTATACGACGAACTTTAGTTATTAAATGAATTAGATACCTTATTAGTTCTTGAGTGTAAGTGTCATATAACCCACTTAAAACTTTAAAAGCAAAAAAAGCAAAACTCACTTGAGAAAGAACCAACCATGAATTAGAACTTAATGGTTCCCAATTATTTGTTTTAGGCTGGTTTTGACCAAAAAAAAGTGGGAGGTAACGTTCCGCTAAATCTGCAACAAAACGGACTGGTATGATATCTGCTGGTCTCCAAAAAATTGTTGGGATTTTTTTATAACCACCATAAGAATACTGCTCAGGAAGATCAACATGATCTCGATAAAGATGATAATCTAGCTTTGCTGTTATACCAAGATCAAACAGAGGTGTATGCCCGGTCAACTCCACCTTGTTTTTTGAAGAACTTCGAAAACGAGGTTGTTGAATTTCAATAATTGGTAAAAATTCTGGCTTAACGCTTCCCTCCTCTGAGATATTCTCGGAATTTCCAATACCTAGATTAACACCTCTAAAAGATCCTTTTTTAGTTGTAATTGGAATATAGACAGAAGATTGAGTTGGCGTTATTAAATTGACTGGAGAGTTTGGCCCAACGACCCAATTGTTCTTTTCTTTATTATAATGAAGACCAAAGAAAGATCTATTTCCCAAGTCTGGGCTATTTAGTTTCTTTTTAGCAAATTTTGGGGACTTATAGAAAGCAAAAAAATTCTCTTGAGTTTGTGTTAAAGGATTTAAAATAGAAAGATGTTCATGAAACCAAGAACGAAGACTGTCTTCACCACGAGTCCGAGTTTTCCAGTCTAAACCACGTTTAGAATCTAAAACAAGACCTAGCCCTTCATAGAATTGTGTATGAGGCTCTTGGCTACGTTCAACTAAAATTTGTTTTGTTTGAACTAAAACTTTGGGTAGCTTTCCAATTGTAATCGAATATTTGGTAGTATCAAATTCAGTACCGAAAACAGAGTTTCGTGCTAAAGGAGAAGATTTCGATTTAAACTCCGAAAGATTTTTTTGAGCGAAAAATGAGTCATCAATACCATTTCGTTTAAAAAAACGTCGAAGTTGTTGAGTTTTTGTATCGGGATAATCATAGCCGGACATGAGTCTCGAGCCAGATAATTCTCCAGAAAGTTTTTGAGTTTCGAAATTTTGTAAAATTGTATCAAGAACTAGATTTTCATCAACGGAGTCATTCTGTTTAAAAAATTTTTGTAAAATTTCGAAATCTTGTTCTTTTTCTAGAGATTGTAAATCAGCCGTTGAAGAAAGAGAAATCTCTTTTTCACTAAATAAATTCTCTAATTCTGTATTTAATAGGTCAACCGTTTCATAAAAATCAAGTCGATTTTGAAAAAACGAATTCTTTAATAATAATTTCTTTTTTTCATGAACAAACCGAGCAGTCTTTTCTAAATTCTCGTTTTTTTCATTATTACCGACAGCAGTATTCTCAAAACTATGATTCTTTTCATAATGAAAACGACTATTCTTGGACTCTTGAATAAAAGTCAGTTTATTTTCTGAACTTTTTGGCTCGATTTTATTGTTCGAAACTAGAAATTTTTGGGGGCCCAAAAAACGTCGTTTTTTTGAATGCAGCTGAGGAGTATTTTTTCTGAATAAAAGAGACTCGTCTTTTAGAATTTCTTTTTCTTGTTTTTCTGAAAAAAATAATGGGTCAGTTCCTGGAGACTTGGTAAATTCTTGATTTAAACCTTTTAAATAGGCAGGCAATTCATCTAAATTTTGAAGAATAAAATCAGTAGTAGCAAAAGAATTTTCAGACGATAAAACACAAAAATTACAACTTAGACCTGTAAATTCTCGATTTTCCTCTTTTTCTAAAACCGTAGGGATTGAGACAACGTTCGTTTTGATAGTTGTAATCAATTCTGGTTGGCCTAATAGAAAATTTTTCTTAGTTGACTCTAGATTTAAGTCAGTATTTGACTTAATAATATAGAGACAAGTATCAGAATTCAGTTCTGGTTGAAATTTTTCAAAGATAGGCACGTTGTTTTGTAAAAAAAGTTCATAAACATTAGAACTTACTTTATGAGTTAAAAAATGCCATAAACCCAGAACAAACGGTAAATAAAGATAAGCTGTTTTTGCCTCCTCTAAAAGCTCTTTTCTTTTTTTTAGACGATACTTAGAAAGCCATATTTTGAAATAATACAGTCTTGTTTTAAGAACTGCGGATTCTTCTACTTCGTGTAATTCGTGTGAGTGTTCGGAATTTGTTTGCAAAGTAGTTTTTAAATCTTTTTCTGAACGCATAAAATTAATTCCAATGTTTTAGATTTGTAACTTATTTGAAAAAATTTCTTTAATCATTTAAAAAGAAAAAATTTATCAATAAAAACTTTACCGTATCAATAAAAAAGTACTGATAACGTAAAAACAATTTTTTGCCTCTAAGCTTTTTTTTTAGTATACTCTTTTTTAAAACAAAGTAAAAAACCAAACCCGATTCCTCTTTTCTCTGTTTTCAAAACAAGATAGCAAAAAAACGAAGTTTTTTGAAAAGGAAGAGAAGGAAAGGGGATACGAATTAAAATTCAAAAAATTCAGGACTTCGTAGGCTGTCCCATTTTGTCAAAACGTCACAATTTTGGAATCCGACTTTTACGTACGACAACTGAAAAAGAAAATTTTTTTCTTTATTGACTTGCTGTCTAGAGCCAAAAGGAAGTTTTGACGAAAGAAAAAACGGAGTTTTTTGTAGTCAATTTTGAATTTTATGGTAAATACCATTTTTGGATAAGATGGAGTAACCTAATAGAGAGAGTGCCTTTTTAACTCAGTTGGTAGAGTATTTGCATGGTAAGCAAAAAGTCACCGGTTCAAGTCCGGTAAGAGGCTAAGCCGATATTTCCTATATTGAATCTTCTTTTTCTAATTCTAAAAATTTTGTGACAAAGCTATTTGTTGGGTGTTCGGAAAGTTCTTGTGCAGTACCGATTTGAAGAATTTTTCCTTTTTCTAAAAGAACAATTTCTTGGGCTAATTCCATGGCTTCAGAATAATCATGTGTAACAAACACAGTCGTTATAGAAATTTGATGATGTAATTCACGTAACCAAGAACGGAGTTGTTTTCTAATTTTTGCATCTAATGCTGCAAAAGGTTCATCCAATAATAAAACTTTTGGTTCAACAGCCAATGCTCGAGCCAATGCCACCCTTTGACGTTGACCTCCGGATAATTGATTTGGATAGCAATTACCGAATTTTTCTAATTGCATTAATTTTAATAATTCTTGAACTCGTTGTTTTTTTAAGGATAAATCGATCTTTTTAACATCAAGACCAAACGCAATGTTTTCAGAGACTGTAAGATGTGGAAATAAAGCATAGTTTTGAAAAACAAATCCCATTTCTCGTTCTTGAAGTTTCATGTTTGTTGCATCTTGACCTTCTAACCAAATACGTCCGGAATCTGGTTTTTCAAGTCCAGCTAAAACTCTTAAAAGAGTCGATTTACCCGATCCTGATGGTCCTAATAAACCTACCAATGAACCATTTTTGATTTCTAAATTGACTCGATTCAAAGCTTGAAAAGAACCAAATTTTTTTGATATATTTTCAACTAGGATACTCATATGTTTGAAGATTGTTTATTTTAGTAATAAAGCAAAAATGGGAACTTCCATTCCCTTTCCCAAAAACTCTGTTTCCCACAAAATCCATAAATTGACCACAAAAAATGAAATTTTTTGGGACAGGAAGAGACCAATAGCTTTACTTCAAAAATTAACCTTTTCAGTAGGGATGACCTTTGGATTTGTAAGTAACAACTTCTCAAATTTTATTCTTATTCTGTTAGAATACAAACTCTTTTATTTGGATTCTGAATTTAGTAATTTGGTTCTTTAACGGTTTTAAAAGAGCATACAAGAAAAAGAGAAAATGAAATGAAGTGCTTTTTTGTGCTAAAAAAATGTAGTTACCACTTTGTTGCCTTCTCAAACCCAAATGAAATTACCACAAAATTTCAATTTTGTGGAAGACGATAAAGAATTTGATTTTTTATTCTACCTTTCATTTTGAGAAGGCAACAGAACAATTATAAGGAATTATATTCCACTTTTTTCGAAAACTGGTCGAACTTCAAATTCTTTGGAGTTTAACCACTCAAGACGAGTATTGGTTCCAGATGCTAACTCAAAGGCTTTGTTTACTAGCTCAGAATTTAAAGAATCGACTCCAGTTTGTTCACGATTAATGAAACTCAGTAATTCTTCAAATTCGGGAACAAGATGAGTGTAATTTGAGTTTTTTGGAGATTGAGTAAAACGTCGAAGTTGTTCTTCTCGACTTTTTGTAAGTGGACCACGCTCACCATATGGAACTCGACCATGAACTTTGAGAGGAGCTTCTTTATACAATGTAATTGTTTCAGATAAAGCTTGTTTTAAAAAAGATCTTGGTACAATTAAATCTAATAAACCATGGTGTAAGACATATTCAGCCGTTTGGAAATCATCAGGTAATTGTTCTTGTAAGGTTTGTTCAATAACACGACGACCGGCAAAACCAATAAGAGCTTGTGGTTCAGCAAAAATTAAATCACCTAACATTGCAAAACTTGCTGTAACACCTCCTGTTGTTGGAGAAGTTAAAACCGAAATATATAACAGTTTAGCACAATTTTGGTGAACATGAAGAGCTGCTGAAATTTTCGCCATTTGCATTAAACTTAAAATCCCTTCTTGCATTCGTGCACCACCCGAAGCACAAACTAAAATAACAGGTAAACCCTCTTGAGTAGCGTATTCAATCAAGCGGGTAATTTTTTCTCCAACAACAGATCCCATACTTCCGCCCATGAATGTAAAATCCATAACGCCCAAAGCAACAGGAATACCATCAAGAAGTCCAGTTCCTGTTTGCACAGCATCTTGAAGTCCAGTTTTTTCTTGTGCATCTTTTAATCTTTCGGTATAAGCTTTTTGATCTTTGAATTCGAGTGGATCACAAGGAGAAACTGTTTCGTCAACTGGACGCCAAGTCCCAGTATCAATTAAGTAATCAATTCTTTCAGTACTACTCATTTGTAAATGAGAGCCACACCCAAAACAAACTCTGAGATTCTCTTTTAAATGTTTAACATATAAAATGCCACCACAATGGTCACAGCGGGTCCAAAGACCTCGACCCCCTCCAGGTTTTGGCTGATCATATTTAGGTGCATTTAGAAGTTTAAGTTTTCTTTTATTTTCGACCCAAGAAAGAAGTGACATAGGAGCTCCTTATTACTTTAAATTTTTTTTATAAATCTTTTTGTGTTACGTTCTAGTATACCATAAAAAAAATGCTATGTCAAACTTCAAAAATTCCCTAGAAACTCACTTGTTTACAAAAAACTGTGTTTTTGAGAAAGGGAAGGCCCTACACAGGAAGAAAAAAGCAAAAATTAGAACCAAACAGTACTTGTTTGCTCTAAAAACATCAAATGATTGTTTGGTTCTAATTTTAAACGATTGACAAAAATTTTAGTTAATTTCTTCTTTTTCAATATATAAAAACATTGAAGCCATCGCTACTGCTGGAAATACAAGCCCAACTAATGGGACTAAAATACTAGGTAAAAATTGTGCAGCCATAGAAACTCCTTTGAACCACTCTTTAAAATTACCAGAACCGGTGCATTCCCAAAAACAGGGCAGTTTTTGGAAAGCAAGACTGGTACTCTCTTTTCTATTATATAAAACTTTTTCAACAAAAACGAGCTTTTTAGTTCTCGCCCTTGTCTGGTTACAGAAACGCATCCCGTGCAATTTCTAGAAATCCGTTTCAAGAAAATTGCAGTGTTGAGTAGAAAAGACCTCTTTCTTTCCTTTCTCAGTTCCAAAGTCTTTTCCATTTTGTGTTTTTTTGCTATACTCTTTTTAAAAGCCTTTGTGACGGAATGGTAGACGTGCCAGTTTTAGGAACTGGTGTCGGTTGACGTGTCGGTTCGAGTCCGACCAAAGGTAGTTTCCGAAATTTCAAGTTCCGGAAACACGAGAAAACACTTTATTTTTCAGTGGTTTTCTGGTAACTTACTAAGTAAGAGAGAGGCTTTTAGCTCAGTTGGTAGAGCGGCTGCCTTACAAGCAGCGGGTCATCGGTTCGAATCCGGTAGGGCCTAAAAAAACAGTTTTCTTCACTGTCTTGTTTATTTATGATTTTCTAACTTCGATTGAAGAAGATCAAGCTCGACCTCACACATTTCAACAAATGAATTGAGAAGAGTGCCATGGTTTTTATTTTGGTCGATATACTCAGATAAAGTTTGCTGGAGCATCAACACAAAAATGAGACGACAATTGATTAAGAAGAGGTCTTTTGTGCCACCTTGGCTTAAGTGAAAAAACTGAGACACACCAACAGTTTCTTTGAAAGGTAACACCAAATTTAAATCTTCAAAATTTTTTTGTGTTTTAAGCCTTACCCAAATTGGTTTTTTAGGGAATTTTGCAATAAGAGGAAAGAAATGTTTAATGAAATGAAAATAAAACAGTAAAGGTAACTTTTCTTCGCTTGCCTGCCCCACATTTCTAAACAAAGTGAGTGAAAATTGGTTTTCGTGTGGAAAAAACACTGGTAAGCGTTCTATAAAAGCATCAAGTTGATCTTGTCGCGGGTGGATTACCAAACCCATGTAGTTACACACAATAATGTAGTTAGGCAATGTCCCACCGCATTCTTTTTTTAGACTCTGAGTCCGATACAGAGAGTTTAAATACTTTCGTGTTTTTAGGTCAATTTTTTGCCCATCCATATGACGAAAAGTTTGAGTGATGTGATCAAATTCATACCAAAAAAACCTAGGACATCAGAAAAAAGTTCCCAAAAGAAACCCGGCTTGGAAACAAGGGTTCCAGTTTTGATAAAGTGTCTGTAAGCTTTCACTTTTTCTTTAAAACTGACATATCGATCTCCATCGTACGGACTCAATTGTAAAAGAGATTTAAACGTTTTTTGGTGATGAGATAAAACATAATAAAGAGACAGTCTATTTTTAGATTTCTGGAACGGATTGTCAACAAAAGAACCACTAAAACAGGTATTTAAAAGTTCGAACTCTTGATTTAAATAAAGCGGACAAAAAGAAATGTTTAAAAACACAGCATTATTCAAAACATTCCAGGTTTTCCAATTCAAAAATTCAGGAGAGTTTTGAATCTCCAGAAAAGTCTTAAAGTTTGCAAAAACTTGAGGATTTTGATCTTCGAGTTCTTTTAAAATACGATTTCTTTCTCGAATTAGGAACTCATGAATTTCCAAAATCGAATCCAGAAAAGGCAGTCTTTGGATCTTTAAGATTTCTAAATAGCTACGAACAAATTGTTTTCTTGGAAGAGGGAGACTGGAGTCTTTTTTCTGTAAATAATCTGCTTGTGTTTTACCAATGTCAGCAGTTTTGTTTTTCAAATCAATCAGGTAGTTGGCTCTAGAAGAAGCTTGTAATCTTTCAGTCAAAATAGTATCAACAAAATCGATTCCGTTTTTTTCCTGGTTTTTAAAATCAGATTTTTGTTGCTTAGAGAAGTTTTCTTTGTCAAACAATTTTTTAGAGAAAAACTCTTTGCGAATTCTCGATTGAAAATAATGTAAAGAATAGACACTTTTTTCGAGCATGAGAGTCTCAAACTCGAGAAGTTGACTTGCCCAATTCGTTTCTTTTTCCAGTTGACTTTGAGAGTCTAAATTTGTACCAAAAGAGGTTACAGTAGAAGCTTTTGGAATTTCATTTACAAAACCAATCTGACTAGCAAAAGGTTTTATTTCCTTTTGAAACAAGTCAAAGTCGATTTTCAAAACAGGTTTTTTCAAAAATTTTTGAAAGTTCACAAAATTTTTTTCTTCCTCTGAGAGCCTTTGAGGCGATCTAAAAAAGAGAAAAGAATTTGTAGCATTAATGTTTGAGATAAGCGAAACGCCAAAAAAAGCATCTAGCTCCAGTAATGTCTCATATGCATAAAAGCGCTCATCCGGAACTCTAGCCCATAAAATTTCATCAGAATCAGGCTGCTGCTTCAACTCCTCAGCACTCAACTTTTTAAGATTTAACTCTCGAAGCTCAGTTTCATAGACATTATATTTTTGATAAAGTGGGGCAAATTCTTCATATGATGGAGTTTTCAGAAGCTCCCAATCAAGCTGATAATTTTGTTTATGGTAATAAAATTTGTTTTTTAACTGAATAAATGTGTGATAATCTTTACTATTTAATTGATCTTTTAGGAAATATGAACTCAATTCTAAAAAGATTTTTAGTTCTTCAAAACAAGCAACACAATCTTGTTGAAGTGTAGTCGGAATTTGATTAATATTCTTATTGAAAATATGAGTAAGTTTACTCAACAAGCTTCGAAAAACCTCATGCACCAAAAATTGAGGGTGTTCTGGATTGCTATCAGTCATAGTTTTATTTTCTTTTTTTTAACAGCATAGAGTAACTAGTTTACGAAAAACAACTAAAAAAGTAAATCGATTATGAGAATAGGACTCAAGAGGATTGGTTCCGATATTTTTTTAAAATGCCTCATTTGCAGAACGGCACAGTTATGACGCTTTCTTTTTTGCCATCCAGCTCCTTCTCGCTTTTATCAAGTACTGATTCCAAATACCTCCGGAAACCCATGTTGACTCAATTACTCCGGCTTCTTTGTATTTTGGCAGAATTCAAATCTTTCTTACTTTTTAAAATCTCGTTGTAAAGCATTTTAACATGCTTCACCAGAATTTTAACACCGGATTCTAAAAGAATCCTAAGGTTTCCAGGGACGAAATCAGTCGTCTGTTTTCTTAAACCACTTTCCAGTTGAGCATTTTAGTCATCTAGCAGGCACGTTGGAATTCAACTAAGGCTCTCCACCCTTCCTTTGTGAAGCCTGAAATTTCTTTGATTTTGGAATTCACGGGAAACCTGAGTCTACTTCAAAAAAAAGGATCCTCTCAAGGCTACTTTTTCTTCTATTTCACAGTTTCTACCGCGTCTGACCCTCTGCCCGAGAGCGAGAAAAAAAGGGTTTCCGGCTTCTAGTGATGAAAGCTTTTGGATTGAAAACCAACTCCAAAACATATCTTGGAGTTTCTTTTTCTACCAAATACCCGATTCTTTTTCCAGAGTCGTAAATCGCGTAACTTCAACTAGTTAGGGGTCAGGATTTGGTTTCTAAAGCTTCTAGAGTGAACTGAGGAAATCCTTGAGTCGAGTTTCAAAAATTCACCAGTTTGCAGAAAGAGCCAAAAGACTCCTTACGGAGGTTAAAGGATCATAATCGAGTCACTTTTAGAAAATTTTTCAAAATGCACCAGATTGCCCTTAAAAGAAGGTGATTTCACGCGTTTCACAAACGAAGAGCTTGGAGCTCTTCTAAAAAAAAGCTTTTTTTATCATTAAACCAAGCTCAAAAAAAAAGAAAAAAATTTTTCAAGTCAAACAAGTTTCGTAACGTATTTGAGCTCCGTTCGTTCTTTTTGCGAACGCGTTACGCTTAATGTGGAATTGAAAACTCCTTATTCTATGGAACCAAAATCAGTAACTTCACCTTCCGCTTCACCTTCTCCAACGTCAAGAGCACGCCTGTCTCGGCAAGTGAGTCCACATCGGGTTGGTGTGGTATCTCCGAGGCCCAAAAATGATCTTGGAAGCCCAGCTGAATCGCCGGAGGGTGAGCCTTCGTCAAGTCAAACTAGTCCATCTCGCCTTCCAACGGTTGGAACTGAGATATCCGCACCAGATCAGGGCGATTTAGGAATCTTTACAGCGGCTGGTTATGGGTCACCTGCACGGTATAAAGTCGAATCGGAACTCCAAGAAGAGACCGAATTGCAAAGTCGAATTATTACAAAAATCAATCTTTTGCAGAGTACTCGTGACGAACTCAATAAAATTGAAGGACTTACTCGGAAACTAGATGTTGAATCTTCGATCGCAATGGTTGAATGGGAAGTCGCTAAAGATCTCTTAGCTAGAGTCCAAGCTGCCACTGTTCAGTTCCAGCAAAAAATAAATCTCCAGAGCAGTCAAATAGTGGTAAAAGCCATTGAGGTGCTACAAAACGATTTCAATACTTTATCAGAACTTTTTGAAAAAAAAGGGAGTGAAAACTCTGAGTCTTTTAAAGAGTTGCGAGACAAAATTGATACTACTGTTACAGCGGTTAAAAAGCTTAGTACTAGTGCTGAGAAAAATCTCTTACAAGAAATTCAAGGGGACTTAAAAACTATTTTAAAGACCCTTGCTTCGACTGTAACTCGGGACGATGTGCCTCGTTACCCGGAACCTCTTCGAGATGAACTTCGTCAACTTTCTGAACACCAACGCCAGGATGATGATGATCATCATCTTGGTCGTGAATTCCAACCAATTCAAGAGAAGCTTCACAGCCTTGCGGAAGCGCAAACTGAGGTCGGTAACACTCTTACTCGGGAACTTCAAGACATTGCTGAAGACCAACGTCAGGTTGGTGAAAAATTTAAACAAATTCTTACAGAATCTCGAGGTCAATTTGAACAGCTTCTTAATGATGCCGTTCACCAAGGCCTAGAAAATGCTGGAGTCTCTCGGGTAACAGAAGAAATTACAAGTTCCATTCAACCGCAACTTGATCAAACTAGTGCAAGGTTAACTACTCTTGCAACGGGGGTTGATCAACTACGAGACGACATTGATGCATTACGGACGTCTCTCCAACCTGGGCCAGTTGCGGTTACTAATCAAGAAGAAAATCGTTTCTGTCCCAAAATGTTCGAAATTTCAATTTCAGGAAGTCCATGGCATTTCACTAAGAATAGTTTTAGAAATAGACTTCTTAGTCAAGTGAACGTCGTTGTTGGTGCCAACGATAATGGCAGAGGTTTTGTTGATTCCGTAAAACAGGATTGGTACCTTGGCTTTAAATGGGAAATCGATTTAATTGCTGCAATTAGTGGCTACTCACCTACCCCTGGTCGTGACAATGGGAGTGTAAAAAGTTGTCGAGTTGGTTTCAAATTTAAAAACCTTAATGTAGAGCAAGAATTTGGCCGTGTCTACGAAGGGAATCAAAGTAACAGTTATGTGCGATTTGAAACTAGTCTTTACACAAAACAAATTTTTGCAGATCGTCTGAGTTTCCGAACTGGTGTTGGTCTTTACGTTCAAGATACGTGGTGGAAAAAGCTACAGACAGATCCCAATTCCCTCTTTGAGAAAAAGGCTTGGGAACAACTCTTCTCAAATTCGTATCTCCATGCTGGAACTTCTAGTTCTTTTCACAAAACATTACAATTTCTTCCGATTTCAGGAGCAGTTCAGCTTCGTAATTCCGTTCATGTATCGTACCCTGGACGTGTTTTCCAATATTCTCCTGTTCAAACTTTGGATTCGTCTCGTTCACTCCCAAAATTCCCACCTTCTCTTGACAAAAAAGAACTCAAATCCACTATTGAAGAAGTCACAAAATCGCTTGATCTCCCAAAAAAATTAAGTGATCACAAAAGAGCTATTGTTAGCGAACTCACGAGAGAAATCAAAACAGATTTGCAAAAACAAATGAAAGGGATAACCTCTGACATGCAAAAGACTGTGGAAAACTCTTTTGACACAAAAATAAAGCCAAAATTGGATCGACTGACGGAAAAGCAAAGTGAGTGTTGTCAAAATCTGAATTCAAAACTTGATAAACTCACACAAAACCCGACAAAAGCGGAAGAAACAGTTTCGGATTTAACAAAAGAGAATCCAATCTCTGGTGTTGATGAACTTTTTCAAACACTCTGGTTCGTTCAATTTGGAGCACATGTGGTTCTATTTGTGTCGATTGGTATGGTATTTGGGTTAATTTACAACATGCTCTATCTTACAGAAAAAAAGGCATCCAATTACAGTTTAAAATTCAGCTCTCGGATTTTACGTCGTGCGATTCCTGGAGGTTTCATGTTTGCTTTGTGTTTCTCTGGACTCAATGTTATATGTAATAGTCTTTGGAGTGTTCCATTAACTCAAAAATGGCATTTTTTAGAGAAATTCTCCAATTGGATTTTAGAAAAATACCCAACTCTCGGTTCGAACAGTACAGAACAGGTCTCTTTTGTGGGCTTTCAAGCCTTAACTTTTTATGGTTTTTATAGAACTCTAAACTATGTTTTGTTAAAAACAATTGTAATTCCTGCTTCTGGCTTAGAATCTTTGTGGGCTTTCTCAAGCCTGGTATTATCTTTTGGTGGTTTCTCTGTAATTTCACGTTGGTGGTTAAATTGGCTGGTGGATACAGAGAATCAACCTCTTTCGGGTCGTATTTTACATCAAATCGAAATTGAAACAATCGAAACAAAGTATAAAGAGATTGACTATTGGGATCTGGTAGAGCATGAAAGCCCAGACTTTCATGAACTTTCATATTCCTGGATATATCGAACTGAAAAACTCTTTTCTTTTTCGAGTTTTTTGAGAAAAACTAAAAAAACTTCGTAAAGTGGAAAACTTTTCAAAATCTTCATCTTTCAACCGTATTGCTTTCAAAAGCAATACGGTTGTTTGTCAAACCGACCTCTGAATTTCTTCTTTTTGCTGTCAGGAAAAGAGAAACTCCATGAACGACCCGTTTCTGGTCCGAGCACACCAATCGAGTCACTAATCAAAAAGCCTCTGTTTGAGGCTTCAGGATCGGAAGGGTAGAAAAACCAAGAACCAAAGAGTCAAAACGTCTTTTTTTCACTCTCCTCCAAACTCAACGAACGAAATCACACCACTTTCAATTGTGTGAGAATTTCAGGAAGAAACACACGACACTGGTTTTTTTTGATCTTTCAGGAAGCAATCAAGGAGCTTCTTTTTTTCTCCTTGAACCCCAGAAAAAACGCGTCTGCCTTGTCTTTTAAGAACGAAAGGATTCTGGAAGTTTGCGGTGCATGGAAGGTATTTGCTGAAGAATTCGAGCTATGAGTTTGAAAAAGTGTGGTTTCCCCTCTGCAGGTAAATAGATCTTATAAACTGGGTCACCTTGAAGAGTCGATCCATTCCGATGAAGTCGAGTTTGTAACCCAAAATTCGTCCAGAGAATCTCTTGGAGGACGACACGATCTTGATGTGTCCATGACTGGGCGGCTGTAATGTACCATTTCCCATCCGCATCTAATTCACCATCTCCCATATATAAAACAGCTAAAGCAGCAGCATCAAAAAAAGGCTGCAGAGAGGGTGAAATTCTTTTTTTCCCTTGGGAATAAAAAAGAGGGTGAAGGTTTCGAAAACAAGACCGGCTATAAAAACGCAGTGAAGAACTAGTTTTCCCTGTTTTCTTATGAATCCGAGTGACTCCCGATGGTTTTGTAGACGTTCTATAAGCTTCTAAATTATACCATAACCAGTTAATGAAATCGCTCTGGTCAAGAGCGTTCTCAAATTGAATGCTTCCCTCAGGACGTAAATACCCATCAGAAAGTAAATACCCAAGAATTAAAGATCGTTGAAATGGTTCTAAAGTTTCTAAACACACTTGCGTGATGACCATAAAAAGCTCCCTGTGGTGGTTTTCGAGCAACGGTGAAACCAGGTTCTGGTCCTTTTTAGAAGTTTTTTAGGTGTCTTTCAAAGAAAAAGAAAACCAGACCGATCTCAAAGGCTCACAGTTCAAGAAAAGCCCGAAAGGGTCCCTCTCACGAAAGAGATTCTGAAACCCAAATACACTTTTTGGTGAAGGGTCTTTTCTTTCAGAGTTGCCTTGTTGCAGTCGCGCAGTCAAGTCTTGAATCCTCAAGAATTTTTTTTACAGTACCTTGCAGTAAACTATCTTCCCAGAGGGCCTCCCCTCAAGTATTGTCGCCTCTTGCACGTTTCACTTCTTAGTTCGAGATGGATAAGGTGGTTCCATGCAAGCAAGAATACAAGGTAGTGATACCCAGGTCAGGGTGACTCCCTGACCTGGATATCAAATGGTTTATATGGTCAAAATCAATGGGTCTATTAGTACAGATCAGCTGAAACCATTACTGGCCTTACACCTTCTGCCTATCAAACAGGTTGTCTTCCTGTGACCTCATAGAGAGCACTCATCTTGAGGTGGGCTTCCCACTTAGATGCTTTCAGCGGTTATCCACTCCACACATGGCTACCCAGCGTGTACCGTTGGCACGATAACTGGTATACCAGAGGTGTGTTCTTCCAGGTCCTCTCGTACTATGGAAGACTCCTCTCAATGCTCTAGCGCCTACACCGGATATGGACCGAACTGTCTCCAATCTATTCATATTCCTCATCGTGTGATGAGCAACTTAGAACACCTTGATCACTCAAGGAACTCCACTATTACTAGTGGGATAGACTATACCATCATCTTGCGTCTTTTCTCGCAAGAGCCTTCGTGTTATGCCTCTGTGTTGTCAAGAGCCATCGAATAGTTTCCTATTCAGTCGTTACGGGGTTAATAAAACCTTGGTTCACGGATGAACCCATCTTTTCTGGAAAGAAAAGAGAAAGAAAGAGGTTTTACAACTTCCCTCGGGGTTGCCCTTCAGTGTCCTGGTAGGGTTTCTCCGATATGAGAAGGATTTTACTAGGCCTTCACAAGCCTAGGTCGCAAGTGTCTACGACGTTCTGAACCCAGCTCACGTACCGCTTTCATGGGCGAACAGCCCAACCCTTGGGACGTACTACCGCCCCAGGTTGCGATGAGCCGACATCGAGGTGCCAAACCTTCCCGTCGATGTGAACTCTTGGGGAAGATCAGCCTGTTATCCCTAGAGTAACTTTTATCCGTTGAGCGACGGCCCTTCCACATGGAACCGTCGGATCACTAAGGCCGGCTTTCGCCCCTGCTCGACTTGTAGGTCTTGCAGTCAAGCTCCCTTCTGCCTTTACACTCTCCGGCTGATTTCCGTCCAGCCTGAGGGAACCTTTGCACACCTCCGTTACCTTTTAGGAGGTGACCGCCCCAGTCAAACTGCCCACCTGAAACTGTCAAGCGTCCGGCTTCACGGAACGCCATTAGAATTCTAGCTCCTCCAGAGTGGTCTCTCACTGTTGGCTCCAGTTTTCCCAAGAGAAAACCTTCAACGCCTCCCACCTAGGCTGCGCAAGAAGAGCCCGAACCCAATTCCAAGCTACAGTTAAGCTTCATAGGGTCTTTCTGTCCAGGTGCAGGTAGTCCGCATCTTCACAGACATGTCTATTTCACCGAGTCTCTCTCCGAGACAGTGCCCTGATCGTTACGCCTTTCGTGCGGGTCGGAACTTACCCGACAAGGAATTTCGCTACCTTAGGACCGTTATAGTTACGGCCGCCGTTCACCGGGGCTTCAGTCGTCAGCTTCTCCACGAATGAATAACCAACTTCTTTAACCTTCCGGCACTGGGCAGGCGTCAGCCCCCATATGTTGTCTTACGACTTTGCGGAGACCTGTGTTTTTGATAAACAGTCGCCA